CCCTTTCCTGAGTGTAACGAAGGGAAGGGCATGTTGTATATGCATATACACTATGGGCCCCACCACTATTGGCAATAGTGCAGTGGCCGGCCGGATCCTTATTCATCAATTCTAGTGGTGGATTTGGTATATGGCTCGTATCTATTCTCTATAGTCTATAGAAACCCATCTTAGAATAGTGGCCTGGCTCAAGTAGTGGCCATGCATCTGTCGTTTCTATCTTGATATCCACCCTATCTTCTTTATTCAAGAGCATATAGAGTAACATCTATTTTTGAATCTTGTCTAGTTCTAATTTTTGTCTAGTTTTTGAATCTTGAAAAGATTCTATATTGATTAAGATTCCCATATTCTATTGATGAAGATTCTCCTATTGATGAAGATTCCCCTATTGATGAAGATTCCCATATTGTATTGATGAAGATTCCCATATTTATGAATTACGTTCGCAGAGCCGACAGAGTGATCCGAACCTGCCCGAAGCGAGCCCCCCGACTCATAACTAACATTCGGAGCAAGTTAAGTTGGTGAGCCGTATGATGGGCAACTATCTCCTGCGGTTCGGAGAGGACTCAGCAGTTAGTCAGTACCCCCTTGGTTTTGGGTTAGTTAGTACCCCATCCTTTGTTGTGGGGTGGACCCTTTCACTCAATTTTATTATATACGCTCAGCGAAAATAATGTATCTCGATACACCTGGAACATGGATGATATATAAACCAATGGATCGTGACAAGTCGTTACTACTAGCAATTACTTTCTCTTTCATTACTTCATCCTTTCCATATCCCTCTCCCTTGTTCTTAGTTACTCATCAAATGGCACTAAGTTTGTATCTGTGAGTGAGATCATTTCCAAGGTTCAAAGAAAGGGTAACCCGAACTACCATATGAATTAAAATTCATATTAATAGGCTCCTGATTAGAATCAATACTAATAAATGGATCCGAACTATTAGAATTGCAATATATTACCTAAATCATTCGAACCGGCTAAGAATCTGAATTCGATTCTATATTCTAAAGAGAGAGAACACTATGCACTGTAGTGTGAAATCCTATTCTGTGATTAAAGAGGGTACTATATAACTATGTGATTAAAAAGAGATCTCTATGGTGTCCCTCCCTTCGCTACGCGGAGTAAAACTAATAGTGTGGGATCCCCTTCCCTTCGCTACGCTCAGGAAAGGGATAACCTTCCCTTCGCTACGCTCAGGAAAGGGATAACCTTCCCTTCGCTACGCTCAGGAAAGGGATAACCTTCCCTTCGCTACGCTCAGGAAAGGGATAACCTTCCCTTCGCTACGCTCAGGAAAGGGATAACCTTCCCTTCGCTACGCTCAGGAAAGGGATAACCTTCCCTTCGCTACGCTCAGGAAAGGGATAACCTTCCCTTCGCTACGCTCAGGAAAGGGATAACCTTCCCTTCGCTACGCTCAGGAAAGGGATAACCTTCCCTTCGCTACGCTCAGGAAAGGGATAACCTTCCCTTCGCTACGCTCAGGAAAGGGATAACCTTCCCTTCGCTACGCTCAGGAAAGGGATAACCTTCCCTTCGCTACGCTCAGGAAAGGGATAACCTTCCCTTCGCTACGCTCAGGAAAGGTTTAACCTCTATCGACCACATGACTGTTAATACAGGGATCCGATCTTGAATCTAATCCATAACTGATAGGATATGGCTCGTATCTATTTCTCTCTATTCACCCTTGAATCTAACATCACTATTGGGGATCTGGTATTAAGGCTCCTTATTGGCTCGGATCGTTCTCTATCTTAGAATAGGATATGGCCACTCTATGGCATTGAAAGGAAATAGCAGGCCAGTAGTGGGCCGGCCCGTCTATCTTGTAGACATCCACCCTATCTTAGAATAGTGGCCTGGCTCCTGATAGTGCCATGAGAGATAGGCACTATTGGGCACAGTGCATAGACAGTGGCCGGCTACTGTCTATGCACTACGCCACATCCACCCTATAACAGCAAGGGCCATCCACTTTATATGTCACTGCATGCTCCACTATTATAGTATGATCCCCAGTAGATCCCACACTATTAGTTTTACTCCGCGTAGCGAAGGGAAGGTTATCCCTTTCCTGAGCGTAGCGAAGGGAAGGTTATCCCTTTCCTGAGCGTAGCGAAGGGAAGGTTATCCCTTTCCTGAGCGTAGCGAAGGGAAGGGGCCGGCCACTCTTAGAATATAGGGTTTGTCTTTATTATATATAGAGTGTATATAACCTGTGTCTTAGAATAGTGGCCCGTGCCTTCCCTTCGCTACGCGGAGTAAAACTATGGGTTAACCTGGATATATTGCTTGTATCTCTTATGGGTGCAGCCTCTATAGTATAGAGCAGTGCCCATCCTATTGCCACATCCACCCTATATTATTAGAATTCCCAAGACAATAGTGCAGTGGCACGGCTCCCGCCTTAATAGTGTCATCTCAATCACGTGGTAAACCCTTTCCTGAGCGTAGCGAAGGGAAGGTTATCCCTTTCCTGAGCGTAGCGAAGGGAAGGTTATCCCTTTCCTGAGCGTAGCGAAGGGAAGGGGGGTCCTTTCCCGGATCCTTATTCATCAATTCTAGTGGTGGATTTGGTATAGGCTCGTATCTTTACCTGTAGTAGATAGAAACCCATCTTAGAATAGTGGTCTGGCCCGGCCATGCATCTGTCGCTTCTATCTCGATATCCACCCTATCTTCTTTCTTCAAGAGCATTTGCATGGTATATGTCTTGGTTTAGTTCTTTCGAATTTTTGTCTAGTTTTTGAATCTTGAAAAGATTCTATATTGATTAAGATTCTCATATTGATGAAGATTCTCCTATTGATTAAGATTCCCATATTGATGAACACCCCACATCGACTCGCAGCTCTAGAGTACGGATATAGGTTAGTGAAGTACCCACTACTCATATAGGTTGCTACTTTAACAAGGACTTGACTGATGTGCTTTCCCCAATCCCCGTGTTAAAGGATGCGACCTACTACTAGCTCTGGTTCGTTCATCGACCCTTCATTCAATGTAAATAGTTGAGATCGGATCGAATCAGATGAGGAGTGAGTGAATATTGATTCGAGGCGATCTTCCCCTATCGAGGGAGCAGAGTACTGATAAGAAGAGGACTTCGGTTTCCCCCTGCTGTGCTAATGCGCCTGGTCGCGTGGCAAGTGGGTCAATTGTTTTTCCCCATTTCTATTTACATAGTTTTTATCGAAGCGTCGACCGGTTGTTTGTAGGCCGCTCCCTTTCCCCTATTACTACTCTTATCAACTACGACCTACATTCGGTAAGAAACGACCACCCGTTACTTAATAATTTCTAAGTAAAAGCCAGGGACCGACCAAGCAGGAGAATATTTGACTGGAATAATTGCTGGGGAGATCCGCCGCATCCATTCCCTCTCGTACCTGCTCTTGTATTGGCTGATCCGGTCGAATAAGTGAGTGAAAAAGCCTTTATTCGGATATCGAAATCTTCGTTGTCGTTTCCGGTCTCGCATCCAGTCCGCAGTTTGTCCGAATCGAAAGATGACCAATATGTGGAGAAGATCTGATACGTGTCCTACGGCATGCTGAATCATGTGTTTATTGAGGTGGTTTTGATCGCATCGGGCGGCTATCTAATATACGATTGAATCATCGTGTATCATATAGATTTCATTTTGGCCCTCAATATCAAGCATCGACACAGTCGAAAAACCGAAATGATAATATTGATGCTTCCCCCCAGCCCGGGAGCTGGGGAGAGCGGGGGTGTTAGCTGCCACAGCCAGCGACTGAGGTGGGCTGTATCCCTAGCCGCCCAAACCTTCTTCATTCTCGGAGAAAAAGGAGCGGCCCGGCTGAGACAGAAAAGGGAGGAGCCGGGGTCCGAGGGAGACATAGACAGAGGACGATCCGAGGGCGAACGAAACCCCTCTAACGGACTCCACACTACCAGAAAGCACCGCTACAGGTTATCCCTTTCCTGAGCGTAGCGAAGGGAAGGGCGGCTACGAGCCCCACCTCGAGCTCTACGAGTCTACTACTAATTAAGGGGGGTGGACGATCGAGAAACTACCACTGATCGGACAACTGAGCAATGGACTGGTGATCCGGGCAAAGGAAGATCACTACCCCGGAGCACCGAGATACTCTGTTCCCAAAATGCAGCTTACTCGAACAAGGGAATACTGAGTCAAGGAACTCACGGACCACGAAACACTATTTCACTGAACCATAGCCGCCCTGTCATCGAGTCACTATTAACATCACCAGAACGAGCGTACCCAGTCGGATCCTTACCGAGGAAACAGAACACACCAGCGTTGCCTGTCCGTACGCTCTTTCGCAGCAAGAAAGAGAGAGCTCGTCATCGAATCGAATCACCATCACTAGCTTATTCTTCTTAATTCTTGGGAAATGACTAACCAATTCTTTTCTTTATATGAATATGAAGATCGAAGCCCCTTCTATTGATATTAATGCCCTTTCCTTCTCTTCGGGGCGGCTGGGTGGCCCGGATCTGCCCCGAACCGGGTCAGGAGAAAGAGACTCTCTCACAGAAAGGGGGCTGCTGCCCTATTTATTTCTTCAGATTTCAAAGGCATCCAACCAACAGACAGATCACTGGTCATCGAGTCGGATCGGTACAATACTCCAGACAACGCCCGGTGTGGTAATCCACCAAGCAACTCACTGTTCACTGCTCAGGGGGAGCGGGTCCACTGGTCGGAGAAACTGATCCAGCGTGCACTTACTGATCCAAGAGCGACTCAGCATCAGATAACACCAGCTATGCGAGTGTCCCTGACTCTCAGTTATCATAATCTTCCTAACCATCCCTCGCCGCAGCGCCCAGGTAAAGATTACAGCTAATGGATGATGTGTTCTTGGCGAATAACGGTGTTTTCGAATCTACGATCTTACCTATTAAGTAGGTTATACTCGCCCTTCTTTACGAATTGGAATACACCACTCGCTATCGGATCCGAACCGAGAATCCATAGGAACCTCTTTTAAGTCTGTCGTGTTTACCATTTCCACCAAGCGAGCATGCTCACTATCGGACTTGAACCGATAACCGTTTGAATGGAACAGATTTTGAGTCTGTCGTGTTTACCATTTTCACCAAGTGAGCTTGGGGAAGCGAAGCCAGATCTTTGTGCGGAGATAATAGATTGATGCTCCGCCCTCTTATCGCCACTTTCTTCTCTAGACACCCACCCCTTCGCCGAAGCTTCTGGCTTTTGATTAAGGACCTGCTCGAGTATTCATCAATATGGGAATCTTAATCAATATAGAATCTTTTCAAGATTCAAAAACTAGACAAAAATTCGAAAGAACTAAACCAAGACATATACCATGCAAATGCTCTTGAAGAAAGAAGATAGGGTGGATATCGAGATAGAAGCGACAGATGCATGGCCGGGCCAGGCCACTATTCTAAGATGGGTTTCTATCTACTATAGCATAGATCGGCCTGCTATTCCCTTTCAATGCCATAGAGTGGCCATATCCTATTCTAAGATAGAGAACGATCCGAGCCAAGAACATTTATAGGAGCCTTAATACCAAATCCACCTGATTGGGACTGATAAATGTATTCGGAAAATAGATGGCACTATCGGTAACCGGACTGGATTGGGAATCCTAATAAGATAGGGTGGATGTGGCAATAGGATGGGCACTGCTCTATACTATATATACTGCACCCATAAGAGATACAAGCAATATATCCGGGTTAACCCATAGTTTTACTCCGCGTAGCGAAGGGAAGGCACGGGCCACTATTCTAAGACACAGGTTATATACACTCTATATATAATAAAGACAAACCCTATATTCTAAGAGTGGCCGGCCCCTTCCCTTCGCTACGCTCAGGAAAGGGATAACCTTCCCTTCGCTACGCTCAGGAAAGGGATAACCTTCCCTTCGCTACGCTCAGGAAAGGGATAACCTTCCCTTCGCTACGCTCAGGAAAGGGATAACCTTCCCTTCGCTACGCTCAGGAAAGGGTTTACCCGGGGCATGGCCACTGCTAGATCTCTGTTGTAATAATTAGGATCAGGGCCTGATCACTGTCACTGTGCCTTTTATTCACATCGATTAGGATCAAGGATCTAATCGCTATGGCTATTCACATATTCACATTGATTAAGATCCAAGCCGGTTAGAAAGATCAAGCATCTATTAGAATCTAGGATCTAATTCATTTCTTAGAGTGGCCGGCTCTCGAACCGGATCATGAGCCTATGGCATTGAATTAGATCTAGGGCGGCGAGCGGGAGGGATTGAGGCGACCGCCCGCATCCCGCTGGCTGGTGGGGCGCTCTTTTGTTTTGAACCCCCCTGAATAAAGAAAAGAATCACCACCTTCTAATATAAAAATGAAAGAAACCCCTATTCGGGGGCGCATACTACTGATAAGGCACTATCATGCATGAGGAAGAGGGGGCACTACTAATGAGAATGAATGCTGGGGGGGTTTATGCCGGCCCGGGGCGCAAGGAAGGTGCTTTTTTTCATGTGCGTCTAACACAACACCTGGCTCGATCAGCTGGGATACCGAGTGAAACTGAGTGAACCTGTTTTCAGATTGCAGCTCAGATCCCCTTTTTTATGATAAGGGGGCGGGCCTATCCAAATAGGCCGTACTTGGTTGGCTCGGGACAACCTGAGCACAGCGAAAGGGGGGGGGGGCGGAAACAACAACTACCGGCGGCTACCTGAAAGAAAAGAACCACTCGGCTCGTGCTTAGAAGTGGATTCGAACCACTGACACAAGGATTTTCAGTCCCTCGCTCTAACCAACTGAGCTACCTGAACCACTTTCCTAAAGGTCCCCCCTCTTTCTCGATTGAATAGCGCTTCGCCCTTATTTACCACTTCAGGGGGTGGGGGGTTCGGGAAAATCACTCTTACTTGTATTCTAGTTGATCCAATTCTTCTTCGAATTTATATGACTCCATATATATACAAGAACAGGAGCTTGCTCGATAACCGTGCTGAAAGTTTTCGATTGATTGATAGGGGGGCAGGTCGAGTGCCCTTTTTTTTATGGCCCAGCCAATATCCTGCTCAAGTCCTCTGGTCGAACGAAAATCCTCTTGCTCCTTCCCCTCGATCCCGGGCCTGGTTCGTTAGTGCCATTGCCAATTCCGGAGGGACTTAAAAAAGAGCAGCAGGTGGGTTGCCAGTCACGTCCCGAAAGATTTCGGGAGTGGTGGACAGACTCACTAAGATGGCTCATTCTATCGTTTGTAAAGTGAAGCTTAGCGCTATCAGGTTCTCTGACGAGGAAGATAAGCGTTAACCTGAGCTTTGGGAAGGGAAGGGTAGGGGGGGGGGGGGGAAAAGCAGCTATATCGGGATGAATAGGAAAGGCAAAGGATTGGCAGTGAGAGACCCCCCTTATGAAGATACAGCAACCCCAAGAATTCGAATTCGGGCCAGCAGCTTCTTTTTTAAGTAGTATTATTAGACAGAGATAAAATCGAACTGAAACTTCTCGATCGCTCAGCACAAATAGAATGGGGCGCGGAGCACGTCGAGAGCCAATAGAGATCGAAGCCTTGAATGAATAAGTATTAATAGGGGATTTCTGGCTTTTCACGAGAGCCAGCCACTGCTTTTGCCTTCAACGCTTTCTTCTATGGTTAGTCCTTCTATGATCATGAATGATCGTAGCCTGGGAACCGATCAATATGTACGCGCGCTAGCCGGGGGCAGCAAGTAGCAGGCGAATAAGGAGAGGACCTGCTGCCCTGCCCAAAAAAGCTGCTTCGCCATAAGCAAAGCTTCCGCTATACCCGCACCCTATTCATTAGATGAATAAAAAGGGGAGACCCGATTTTATAGGTTGGAGCGGTATTTTCGGCCAATCGATCAGATCCTTCTATATACGTTATTTCCCGATCAATTGCAGGAAATGATAGAATCAGCAAATGGATCAGCTAGAGGGAAGGAATCGAATCTCGGCCAGCAACGGAGCAACCTTCATCCGAGCACACATACTGAACCTGGAGAATGGGCATCCTATATAGCCTTGTGTGGTTCCTGTCCGCATGGTAGTTCCGTGCCATTGCTGCTCTGCATGGCGCTTTGCTTTGCATTGCGGGTTGGTCGTGTCATTGCTGCTCTGCTGCAAATGAATAAATAGGCTCAATCAAGATTACAGATTGCTTGATCCTCGTATTTCTATGAGGAGTTAGCTGCGCATTGCATTGTGGCATGGTCGATTGCTCCGCCTCCCGGCCGGCTCTTCCGGGCTTGTTCGAAGGCAATATCTATTTCGTTGAATAGGGTCATGCGCTGCGCCAATTGATAAGTAGAGTTGGGATCGTCGCTCGTTTCTGGGCATGCGCTGGGCCTTGCGTTGTAGCTCTTTGTCCCCATCGTTCGCAGTCGCTCTCTTGGCTAATTACTCATCCATTTGAGGCCCTTATAACAAATCCTGATCAATATAGGGGGTTGTTACTCGGCATGCGCTGGGCGGCTTTTCCTGCATGGTCGGTTTGCTCCTACGGTGGTGGCTTGATCGATTGATTGATCCCATTTGAGGGGGCTCCCGTCTCGGCCTCGCCCCGTGTATTGTTCGATGGTTCCTTGGCTTGACCTGTGATCGTTCGCTTTGCCCTCTCTGCCTAGTGAAGTAGGCGGTTGTGTCGTTCCTTCCCCTCGTTTCTGACTCGTTCTAGGGTTATCCCTTTCCTGAGCGTAGCGAAGGGAAGGTTATCCCTTTCCTGAGCGTAGCGAAGGGAAGGTTATCCCTTTCCTGAGCGTAGCGAAGGGAAGGTTATCCCTTTCCTGAGCGTAGCGAAGGGAAGGTTATCCCTTTCCTGAGCGTAGCGAAGGGAAGGTTATCCCTTTCCTGAGCGTAGCGAAGGGAAGGTTATCCCTTTCCTGAGCGTAGCGAAGGGAAGGTTATCCCTTTCCTGAGCGTAGCGAAGGGAAGGTTATCCCTTTCCTGAGCGTAGCGAAGGGAAGGTTATCCCTTTCCTGAGCGTAGCGAAGGGAAGGTTATCCCTTTCCTGAGCGTAGCGAAGGGAAGGTTATCCCTTTCCTGAGCGTAGCGAAGGGAAGGTTATCCCTTTCCTGAGCGTAGCGAAGGGAAGGTTATCCCTTTCCTGAGCGTAGCGAAGGGAAGGTTATCCCTTTCCTGAGCGTAGCGAAGGGAAGGTTATCCCTTTCCTGAGCGTAGCGAAGGGAAGGTTATCCCTTTCCTGAGCGTAGCGAAGGGAAGGGCCCCTTCACTCGTTCTGGGGATAACCGGAAAGATCTCATGAAGATGGGGGCCGAGCGATTAGGCCGTTTCCTTGAGTGAAGATTACCTTGGTTGAGCAAGGTTATCGCTTGCGCGAGGTTCGTCTCTGTAAGGAGCTCGCATTCGCGAGGTCCCTTTCTGTGTGCTCGCAGCCCTATTAAAGAGAAAGAGAAAGTAGGGTCCCCGCATGCGCGATAATGGGTAGAGAATGTCACGGCTACGCCCGTGAATGAGTGCAAGAGCGATGGGTGTCTAATTCGTCCATGCTGCTGTTCCGGCCAGGTAATTTACACAAGGGTAATGCCATGTTTGCCCAGCATTAGTTGTATGGGTTTTGTCAATGGTTGTATGGTTTTTCTTGTAAGTCTTTCTCCATTTATCCCATATTCCTATGGTATGGATCCGAGGCGAGGGCCGGGGACGAAGCCCGCATATTAGCTGCGCTCAATATGCGTGCTTTTCCTCTGGTGCGATAGTAATTCTTTCTTAGCCATCAGGGTCCTGCGGATCTACATGTCCCACAGCAGTAAACGCCCGTCTTGGCGTACCAATCATCACGTTAGGAACCACCATAGCATGTCGGTGGCACACTGGGCTTAGCCAGCCGGCCTCGCTCGATTTATTCATTCTTTCTTTAGGAACGACTTCCAATCCCTAGTCCCGGGGGAAAGCCAGTAGGTCCCACCCGAAGTGTCCCATCTGAATAGATCCTGCTCTTCTATCTCCCCCACAACTACAGTCGCATGGCTTCGCTCTGCTCAGGATTGGTAGGAGAGACCTTTTAAATCCAAATATAGAAATAGGGGCCTCGTGCCTTGGAATAGGGCCGCCCCTATTACTTCTAATAATAGGTCCTTTTTGCCAAAAAGTGTAGTTATCCCCGAGATCTCCATACATACGGGAGGAAGATCGACTATCATTTGTAGAATCTAATGGGGAACTCCACGATGCAATAGGCTTGTTCCTTCCTGCCAAAGTTCAAATGATACTCCCGTCACAATTGCCATTCAAGGTTCTCATTGCCATTCCTGTTCGTGTTTTTGGCCCTGGGTGTTTCTCTCTGATGCCTTTATCCCGAATGAGATCCCAAGGTGTTGCTCTAGCAAGGACGAAGTGTAACTTGGGAAGTGACACGAGTTCACTGGGAGGAATGGGCAGGTTCTGCTTCAGGAAGCTGGAGGGAGCGCAGTGTGACCTTTTCAATATGAATAAATGAATAGGGGCCCCTTAATGAGATCTTAATAGCGATAGCGAGCGCAGTTCAAAATTGCATTGCCATAATTCTGGTTCTCATATCTCAAAGAGTTTGCTCGCAATTCCAGCCGCCTTTACCGAAGAATTCCTTTTTGCTAGGAGTTCGTTAGTGTTCTCAATAATTGGCATTTTTCAGTTCGAGCTCGGCCAGATTCTGTGACTTTCCGCTCCTTAAGAAATAGGGTCGGAAACATTTCAACAACAATAGTTGACTCTTTTTTAATCACATATTCTAAATAGAGTTCTTTATAGACTGCAGCCTTCAATATGTTTTTTAGTGCCATCTATCTTTTTTTCTTCATAAGTGTCATCTCTTTCTTTTTAAAGAATAACAATAGTTCACTCTTTTTTAATCACATATTCTAAATAGAGTTCTTTATAGACTGCAGCCTTCAATATGTTTTTAAGTGCCATCTATCTTTTTTTCAATAGGGGCAATATCTAAGAAGAAAGACTAAGAGTATAATTCGATAGTGATCTATCTTCTATCGACCACATCTTTTTGAATAGTAGGGCCTTCTTTCAATAGGGGCGAAACAAAGTAGTTGCCTCCGCGTTGCTCTAAAGAAGAATCAATAATAAATAGGTTCCGACCAGTCCTTTACGACTGCATCCTTTATGATGCTTTACTATTACTTTCCGTGTTGGTTCTCGCCGTTTCCTCTAGACTTGTGTCACTGACTGGGATTTGATCAGTTGAATCACTCTGAAATGGTTAGTTAAGCTCTTTTTCCCTGATCTGATGCGACTTCGAGCGGTAGACGGACGAAGGGCTGGAAGCACTGGCTAAGTAAATACGCCAGGTCGGGCATGTCATCAGTCTCTCAAGGAGCAGTAGAAGCTGAATCCATTTGGTCGTCCTGGCGGCGGGAGTGAAACAGCTGATTTCAGCGCTCGATCGTGATGTAACTGCATATCTGCCCTATCCCAAACACTCAGTTTCCATTTAAGTTCTCAAAACCGCTCGCTTGCTCCTTCTACCAGGTCGCAGCGATCCTGTCTGAATTGGGCCAGTCTTCATGAACGATATCGCCCGACGACCAAATAACCTTCTGCTAGCTCACCGTTATGACGGCCGTTCGGTGGTCGAGATAGCTCCGATTAGTTCCGCTCCTCTTTCTTAGCCCGAAGTGTTGTAGATGCAGCGGAGCGGTTTACAATGACGGTTGGGGTCTGTCTCTCCCCCTTATTTTCAATAAGAATAATTGCTCGTTGGTTTCCGGACTCCCTTACTTACCCCTTTATCTACCCCTTCCCACTTCGTGGAACGAAGCTTTCGGACTGCCCCCCCAAACCCCTGTTGCCGAAGCTCCCACTTCCCCAAGAATAGAATAAGGGGTATTGAGTGTTTAGCGGCCGGATCTGAAGAATGAAGAATTAAGCAGGGTTTCAATACGTGTTCGGGCCCTATTCAATAAAGAGATAGAGTGACCACATTGATTCTATTTAGGGGGTGGGGGCCGGCTGTAGGAGCTCATTTCGATAATGAATAGAATAACCACTCGACTGGCATCGTATAATCGTATATGATATGCATCAACTTCCGAACCACTTTTCAGAGCGAGATCGGAGTTCGAAACCACACCGAGAACCACACAAAAGACCACACGACAACCCCTATTATTGATTGGGTAAGGGAAAAAACTTGTGAGGGGGGGGGGGTGGTTTCTCGTAGTTTCACTATTGAGCGGAGCCCCGAATCCATCCATGAGAGTAAGGACGGGAAAGCCCAGATCCCCCCTTTTCTATTAGAATAGTGTTGAAACCCTTAATAAGAAAGAATCGAATTTGCGGTCATCTCCCTCGGTACGCCCTTATCCTATACCTTATTCGGGATACTCCGATGATCGATCAGGCTCGGGATTCGTAAAGACATTCAAGGGCTTGCCGGGCCTGGCCTTCGTTCCAAACCTTCAAAAGCTCAGGCCCCCCCCCGCCGGACCGAACTAGTAGATATGGTTCAGGTTCGGGATAACCTTACGGAGCAGAGGGAATCGGATGAATAGTGATCAGGCAATTGATCAAACTGATGATTTTCCGGATCCGGAAAGCTCTGGATCTGGATACCTCACGAGAAGATCGAATACATAGTTGCTCCGGCCCAGAATAACCTGCCATGTTTATTCCGGGCTCCAGCTTCGAGTATTCTTCCCAGCCAGCATCAACGAATGGGGACCAGCAGCAAGCCCAGAGAAGAGATGCTTCAACCCGCTCGAGAGATTTCGCTGGCCGAATGAATGCAAGATTCTGGTTGAATGCGGCATCGTACATGATGATGATCACTTGCGAAAGCTCGGATGTTTTGTCCTTCATATCCACTCGTTCCTTATTCGTTCTCCCCTGTTCCGAAGTTTTTTCAGCCGGTTAGGTCCTGACTCCTCTGCCACGATCTTGTCAGTGGTCCATATTCGATCCTGCAAAAAACCGTTTTTGAGAAGTTGCAGCTAGCCATTTACCGGAAATGATGAATCAAACGTCGTTTCCCCATAAAGAGATCAATGCACTATGGTAAGACGTGAAACACCCGATCCCTGTAGACGACCCCTGCACCCAACCCCCCTTCTTTCTCGAAGGGAAATCGGGCCATATGTACTGAGGAATCTCAGGAGACGTGGTCCGAGCCCGGCCGCCGGACCCGGTCGCACTTGATCCGAAATGGCAAGGTCCGGGTGGGTACTTCGACTGAAAGGAAAAGGGATAAACGATAAGGGGCAATAACGAGGGATTAAGCATATGCTGGATCTCTTTAGGCAAAGGAGTATGCACTGGTAAAAGGCGGTCTTTATTCGCCGGGCCGGCTGGATCACCACTTTATGAGGAATGGATGGATCGCATTAACGATTACCTTTCCCAGATATTCCCACCCGCCCAGGTCCTCTGCTTCTCGACCCCCACCCCCTATTCAAGAAGTGAACGAGCAACCGCAAAGTTCTCTAGACAGCTGTGCCGCGCCCGAGGCCACCCAAATGTGAAAGGCGCCACAAAAACCTCCAATGTGCCAGCAGCCAGCCACCGGTCCCGCCCCGCCCCTATCACTCTTGAAGTAACCACCCTCCACTAGGGAGGGCCTTCTTCTATTGGTAGGGTATTTTACTATTTCGACATGGTATTTGAGGTTACGGGGTTACGTTATTGCTCCTTGTCCTCCAATTCCCATAAATTGGTTCAGTAGAATAGAGGCTCGTGCGTGGTTGTTTTGATTTGATCGAGTGAGAAGATTGCCCGCATGCGGGTTGAAGCCAGGCCCTCATCCTCCCCGGATCCTTCTGTCAGTTCTTCAGTTCCTCGTTAATAGGAGGAGATATTCGTTTTATGGTTCGGAGGCCCGGCTTTTGAGCAATAGAAGCTGTGCCTTTGGCGGTTGCCGTCGGGTCTGGATCTGGGGTTAGCTACCCATCATGATCATGAGCAATAAACCGGTGCAGGCCTGGCCTTACTTACTCATATGGTAGTGGTCGGTCTCTTTTTAGCTCGATGTTGTTATAGTCGGATCAAAGTCGAGATCGGCCAGAAGGCACATCCCTTTCCTGAGCGTAGCGAAGGGAAGGTTATCCCTTTCCTGAGCGTAGCGAAGGGAAGGTTATCCCTTTCCTGAGCGTAGCGAAGGGAAGGGCCAGATCCCGAGCTTTCAACAGTTGATCCCGATCTGATCTCATCTGGTGGGAGTTTCCATTGAATCTCTTATTCGAGAAAGGAAAGGTGCCCCTCTTATCCCTAAAGGGGGGTCTTGCCCTTACAGGAAGACGACTCCCCTATCAAGGAATGAGGAAAGGGCATTGGACCTAATCAATCAAGGGATGGGGTTTCTCATTCGAATCCAAAGGTAACCAACCCTTTTTTAGGCAATTGTATCCTGGTATTTGGCATCCCTTTATTGATTCTTTGGGGCGGCTGGCGCATTCTCCTTCCCTTCGCTACGCGGAGTAAAACTATGGGATGACCTTGCGAATCTTCGTATATATAATAATTACTTGCGCTCGAAATCACGTATATAGATAGACTCCCCAATAGTGGAGACTCTTGATTGAAGGTGGTCTCAGATGGCCAATCACATTTCCGTCCGTTGTTTGTTTTACCCAACCACAGTCTCAAAACATCATTGATTCAATAAGGCCAATCAGAAGAGAAACTAGAAACGAAAGAAGGTGGTCTTTCCTCAGAATTCGACAAGGTTATACCTTTCCTGAGCGTAGCGAAGGGAAGGAGAAGGGATAGCCGAGGAGGGATGGGGGCCTATTGGAGAACCAAAGAATGAATAGGGGCGGGCGGTCGGAAACAAAGTAGTTGCCTCCGCGTTGCTCTGAATAAGAAAGAGGGGCCGAGAGGCAGCTACGCTACACTAATAAGAAGAGGATGGGCGCATACTACTAATATGTTTCCATACCATACAATACAATGTTGCTCCGATCTGACCTAGCTGGCGAGCAGGTGCGTGCCAGCCAACAGCTCACCCGTGTCATCCCCATCCCACCGCTATAATATATAGACAAGCTATATGCTGCACCCCGAAGGGATCTCGATCGGTCAAAGGCTGCAATCCTTTTTATTTACAAATCCAAAAGAAGAAGAGGATGGGCGCATACTACTAATATGTTTCCATACCATACGATGTTGCTCCGATCTTACCTAGCTGGCGAGCAGGTGCGCGCCGGTCCTAGTCGCAGAAGCAGAAGAGAGAGAGCACGCAGAGAGCATCTAATCATCGGAGCTATGGCCGGGACATTCCATTCGAAGTAACGTAACAGGGTCCAATTCAATTATGCACCACCCCCCTTTAGCGGAGAGGGTAAGCGGAAGCAAGACAAATGGTCATAGAAGCAATCTAATAGTATAGAGCCTAATTATGGCATTTAGTCTTTATTAGATCCGGTTCGCCCTTTCAAATGAATGAATGAATCGAAGAAGCAGCTGTTTCATTCCATTCTATTTTCTCGGTAAAGCGGATTTCTCCCTATCCTCCATTTGTTCCTTAAGTACGAAATTATATCCTGGAGCTGCGGAACCCACTACTATATCGGGAAGAAGAATCACCAACTATTGCACCAATTTACAAGTTGATGGGATCGGTCGAGTGGTCCCAGTTGGGGATGGGATTGCACGTGTTTATGGATCAAACGAGATTCAAGCTGGGGAAATGGTTGAATTCGCCAGCGGTGTGAAAGGAATAGCGTTGAATCCTGAGAATGAGAATGTAGGTATTGTTGTATCTGGTAGTGATACCGCCATTAAAGAAGGAGATCTTGTCAAGCGCACTGGATCTATTGTGGATGTTCCTGTGGGAAAGGCCATGTTAGGTCGTGTGGTCGATGCGTTGGGAGTACCTATTGATGGAAAAGGGGCTTTAAGCGATCACGAACGAAGACGTGTCGAAGTGAAAGCCCCTGGGATTATTGAACGTAAATCTGTGCACGAACCTATGCAAACAGGGTTGAAAGCAGTGGATAGCCCGGTTCCTATAGGCCGTGGTCAACGAGAACCGATAATCGGGGACCGACAGACTGGAAAAACTGCTATAGCTATTGATACCATATCGAACCAGAAGCGAATGAACTCAAAGGGCACCTCTGATAGTGAAAAATTGTATCGTGTCTATGTAGCGATTGGACAGAAACGCTCAACCGCGGCACAATTAGTTCAAATTCTTTCAGGAGCGGATGCTTCGGAATATCCAATTATCGTAGCAGCCACCGCTTCGGATCCTGCTCCTCTGCAATTTCTGGCCCCATATCCTGGGTGTGCTGCGGGAGAATATTTCCGCGATAATGGAATGCACGCATCAATAATCTATGATGATCCTAGTAAACAGGCGGTGGCATATCGACAAATGTCATTATTGCTACGCCGACCACCAGGCCGTGAGGCTTTCCCAGGGGATGTTCTCTATTTACATTCCCGTCCATCAGAAAGAGCCGCTAAACGATCGGACCAGACAGGTGCGGGTAGCTTGACCGCGTTACCCGTCATTGAAACACAAGCTGGAGACGTGTCGGCCTATATCCCTACCAATGTGATCCCCATTACAGATGGACAAATCCGTTCGGAAACAGAGCTCTTTTATCGCGGAATCAGACCTGCTATTAACGTCGGCTTATCCGTCAGTCGCGTCGGGTCTGCCGCTCAGTTGAAAGCTATGAGACAAGTACGTGGTAGTTCAAAACCAGAATTGGCACAATATCGTGAAGTGGCCGCCTCTGCTCAATCCGGGTCAGACCTTGATGCTGCTACTCAGGCACCATCAAATAGAGGTGCTAGGCTTACTGAAGTTCCGAAACAACCACAATATCCACCACTTCCTATTGAAAAACAAATTCCAGTTATTCACGCAGCTGTGAAAGGGTTTCGTGATCGAATGCCACTAGACAGAATTCCTCGGTATGAGAGAGCCATTTCAAGTAGTATAGATCCCGAATTACTACAATCCGTTCCGGAAAAAGGTGAGTTAACTAACGAAATAAGGATGAAACCAGATGCTCCTTCAAAAGAAAGCGTTAACCTTTGCTGAGCGTGGCGAAGGTGAATCGATTCCTCCAAATAAAAAGATACACAATCGACGATCCTTGATTGGTTTGAATAGGGGCTCTGGTTTCTTGGGAGCGGAGATGATTAATCCCGCCACGCCAGAGCGGCAAGTAGGATCGAGGGTTAGAGAACGCGACCACGTTTCTTTCGGACTGGCTGATCTTAACCTCGAGCCTATGAAAAAACACTACTTTCCCGGCCCTATGAAATGAAATGAAGAAAGAAGGGAGACCTTTCTTTCCTTTTTCCAAGTTTTCCATTCCGTTCCCATACATCTCTCTGTGGGATCGCAGTAGGAGATGGAGGCCCCCCTTAGGCAGGTAATACAGGCGGCCCTGATGATGAGGGGTAAAAGGTGTGGTGGTGGGTAGGCGGGCCTTTTACACCATTACGAGGAACGCGAAAAGGTTTGTTCCCGCCAGTTCGGAAAGCACCGGTTCCACAGAGTCTATACTATGAAAAACGAGATCTGCTGGCGGCCGATAGCTGGCCGGAAAAGATGACGCCCTTGTACCAACGATCAAGGGTGCGGAACTGGGAGGTGGATTGGGCGGGTTGCACAACCTGAGGTTATCCCTTGAATGAATAATGAATAAATAAATGCGTGAGGCGCGCAGCCGCTACTCCCCTACCCTTTAAAATAGAAAGGACTTGGAGGGAGGCCTTCTACCTAAGCATCTTACTCGAACTGCTCGAGTTTTTTCGAAAAAACTATACAAAAAAGATGTGGTTATATATGCTCTAATGCTCTAAGATGGGTTTCTATCTACTACAGGTCAAGATACGAGCAAGATACCAAATCCACCTGCTTGGGACTGATAGATGGCACTATCGGGAATCATAGATGGCACTATCGGGAATCATAGATGGCACTATTGGGAATCATAATAAGATAGGGTGGATGTGGCAATAAGATTGGGTCTATATAGGCTGCACCCACAAGGAGATACAAGCAATATATCCAGGTTAACCCATAGTTTTACTCCGCGTAAGGTTATCCCTTCCCTTCGCTACGCGGAGTAAAACTAATAGTGTGGGATCTACTGGGGATCATACTATAATAGTGGAGCATGCAGTGACATATAAAGTGGATGGCCCTTGCTGTTATAGGGTGGATGTGGCGTAGTGCATAGACAGTAGCCGGCCACTGTCTATGCACTGTGCCCAATAGTGCCTATCTCTCATGGCACTATCAGGAGCCAGGCCACTATTCTAAGATAGGGTGGATGTATGCACCTATAGACTGACCGGGCCCATACACTAATAGATTATCTGATGGCACTATCTTAGCTGCCGTCTATCAGATGGCACTATAGGGCTATTATCTATCAGATGGCACTATCTTAGTTGCCGTCTATCAGATGACAAGGGCTATTATCTATCAGATGGCACTATCTTAATAGGTAGATATAAGGCTAATGCTATTCGATTAGTAGCTATATCCTATTGTGATTTAGAGCCTTAGATATAAGGCTAATGCTATTCTATTAGTAGCTATATCCTATTGTGATTTAGAGCCTTAGATATAAGGCTAATGCTATTCTATTAGTAGCTATATCCTATTGTGATTTAGAGTCTTAGATATAAGGCTATTGCTATCTATGCCATAATCATATCCTATTGTGATTTAGAGTCTTAGATCCAAGGGTGGGTATATAACTGCGATAGGCACGGGCCATATCCTATCTGATGGCACTATCTTAGCTACTATCAAATAGGGCTATTGCTATCCGATCAGTAGCCATACACTATCAAGCTTTTAGATTAGCTATTGTCTATCAGATGGCACTATCTTAATAGGTAGATATAAGGCTATTGCTATTCTATTAGTAGCTATCGCTATGGCTATTAAGAGCCTTAGATCCAAGATCCAAGGCTATTGCTATTCTATTAGTAACTATCGCTATGGCTATTAAGAGCCTTAGATCCAAGGCTATTGCTATTCTATTAGTAGCCATATCCTATCGCATTTAGATTCTATTCAAGGCACGGGCCATATACTATCAAGCTATTATCTTAGCAGGTAGATCCAAGGTTAACCCATAGTTTTACTCCGCGTAGCGAAGGGAAGGCACGGATCCATAAGAATATCCTAATAGGCGGATCCCTGACTAAGATAGTGTCATCTCGATAAATGCAACAGTGAGATCACTATTGGATTAGGCCCTACACTATAGACGGGGCATGGCCACTGCTCCGTCTATAGATCTTGTTTCCTCTATAGACGGAGCAATCAGGAGGAGCCTTTATTAGGTCCAAAATAGTTCGGATCCATCTAAGTTCAGGGAATATCTATAGCATAGAAGAGCTCGGATCCATCTAAGACAAATCAAGATAGAAGCAATAGAATACCATAGAGCCTACAACAGAGATCTAGCACTAATCACATCCCTATGAATTAGGATGTTCCCTATGCATTAGAATCAGGGCCTGATCACTGTCACTGTGCCTTTTATTCACATTGATTAGGATCAAGGATAGAATCGCTATGGCTATTCACATATTCACATTGATTAAGGTAGTGTCCAAGCATTGATTAGATCAAGCCGGTTCGAAAGAATCTAAGCCGCCTCGCCTTCCCTTCGTTCCACTCAGGAAAGGGATAACCTTAAAGAAAGAAGTCTCTCCAACTCGATAGAGCGCGCCTATTCCGGGCTGAGAGACAGGAGCTTCAGTTTACAAGGGCCGATACAGGGACGCATATTGAGCGCAGCTAAATGCCATATGCGGCCCAATATCCTATCCCCTCCCTTGGAACGGTGTTATGCTACCAAAGCTGGGTGTTATGCTGGGTGGAGCCAACGACCAAAGAAAGGGCACCCCCCGGATCAAAACACCACGGTAGGACCCCTATCAAATCAAATGGATGAAAGGCGGTGCGACCGGAGAGAAAACAACCTTTGAGAAGGTTATCCCTTTCCTGAGCGTAGCGAAGGGAAGGTTATCCCTTTCCTGAGCGTAGCGAAGGGAAGGTTATCCCTTTCCTGAGCGTAGCGAAGGGAAGGTTATCCCTTTCCTGAGCGTAGCGAAGGGAAGGTTATCCCTTTCCTGAGCGTAGCGAAGGGAAGGTTATCCCTTTCCTGAGCGTAGCGAAGGGAAGGAGGGAGGCGCCTGGAGTCGTTCAGGATCCAGCTCTGAGCCGGATGAACTGATTAGCATTACCGACTTGTTCCGGCCATTGCTTGAGGTGACGCAATTGATTACGCATCAAATAGCCGCCCCTTGATCGTGATCGAAACGGGGGGCTATATATCGATCGATATAGTGCCTTGTTCGTATCTCTCTTGACTATGTCGTTTCCTTCCCCTTCCTGGGCATCGAGGCATATCTTGTATTTAATATTACTAGTTCCTCCTTGGGCGTTCGTTATTTCGTTCATCATTGATCAATCTTTCTCTGTGCAATTGTCAGTTAGAGAATGAGGATGCTAGCATGAATGGATCACTTCCATGTTGGATAAAGTGACATTGCATTATATACATGTCTTGGAATTCGATAATAAGGTGACCTTATTGTATTATTGCGAAAAAAGATTTAGGCAATACCTTTCCTGAGCGTAGCGAAGGGAAGGGGTTGGACCGGTCATTATTGATGGACGACGTATCGAATTTGCATCGTTCTTCGAGCGGGCGGATATGAACATGAATTCGGCTCGGTCGGTGGAAGAGTAATCCTTTGTGCATTGGTGGCCGGGCTGGAAGGGGAATCCCGAGCGAGATCTGAGACTGAATACCGAGATGCTCGAAGACCCGGATATGAGTATTGCTTGTCCGATACTATATAGGTGGAACGGGTAGTTAAAAGACTGAAAACGTAAGGTCGATCTTGCCTCTGGCCTTCCACATTAAACATTCGGTTCGTTCGGTCTTTGTTCTCTATGGTTTTTTTCTCCGACACTCGACTGATCAAATTCAGTTCGAAGGGTCTTTCGGCCTGGAGCGCAGCGAGCGACGCGAAGAAGGACAAGTCAGCGAAGCCCCCCCGTAATGTGATAAGTAGTTCGAGCGAAGCGAACGACTCATTATTTCTTTATTTAAGGGCGAAGAAGCCCTTCTTTCACCAATATGCCACTTACTCTTGTTCAGGTGAGCCAAGCGAACAACCCGCCCGCGAATAACCCGCCCGAACCAGCGGGCACAGCGAAGGGCCTTCAACCAGACCTTCTAAACGAAGGTTTGTGGCTTTTTCCGGAAATCACTCGAAGCCCTAGAGAAATTAAGTCTTTTACTCAATCAATCGATAGGGTCATAACCTGAGAGATCGAATGGCGTTTTCTTTGACCGAGCGAATCGCTCGCTTCTACATACGGAATTTAACGTTGAGGGGCACCAACACTGGATCTTGCTTTACCCCTGGCCGAGCTTGGGCTGCGGGGTATAATATAAGGAGCAGGAGCAGCCGCCCAATGAATGGATAAATAGAGGGAGGCGGCAACCCACCCACCCCGGCCGGAGAAGTCGGCGCTGCATTCATCAGAACGTAATGACCTTTAACAAGTGTTTTAATCGACGGTCACTTGTCTGGATCCGATCCCCCGCTGTATAAAGCCGGTGAGCTGGTGTATACCGGTCAGATCGAAGCTGGAGGTTATGAAGGGTCATAGGGCCGCATTTGTTGCTGAAATGGAAGTTCTGCCTTATCAGGGCCCCTTAAATTAAAGAAATGAATGAGTAGGCGAATCGACTGTCTCACCCTCTCTCCACCGAATCGGGACGGCATAGTGTCATGCCGGCCCCCTTGGATCGAATCAACTTAGCCGGCATTGACCTTCTTATATATTATCCGGCGCCCTACTCAAAGAGATGAATAGGGCGGCTAGGGCTTCTGGTGAAGCCTTGCGAGCCCGCGAAGGAAAAAGCCATGATTAAGAACCTACTTACCTTAACCCTTACTAAGGTGGCGGTGGCTGGCCTCTGACCTACCCCGACCTCTCTGCTATTTCCGAGCGTTCGTGCTTGATCTGCATGCTCGCAGGGGCAAGCCATGCTATCCAAACTGAAGACCCAAGCTTATCCAAAGTGGTGAAGTGGGGGCTTGCTGCATTAGCCCCGACCCCGAGCAGGCCTAAGCAACCCCAACCAAGCCTGAGCAAAACGGGGCGGGCGGCGGGGAGGGAACTTGTGGGGGGGTTTCCACCTAAAAGATCTAGCTTTTTGGCTTCGCTCACACGCCGGTCCGGCTAGCTTACTCCTACCCGAACTAGAAAAGATCCCCAAAGAAAGAAATGGGAAATAGGGTTCGTTATATTGTGAATGAACAAGCTCATTCGAGCGCGTGCTCGAATAAAGAGATATGGGGTACGCGAATAGATAATTATTACGGCAATGATACGGTCACGCGCTGTGCACTTCTTAATTCTTAAGAAAAAGGCGGTCGAGCTTCTTAATTCTTAAGAGAAAGGGGGGGCCGCCCCCCCCTATTAATAGATCTAAATAAATAAGCGTCGAGGGTTGCTTGTTGGCAGCTCCTGCCCGCATAAGCAGCTAACCCCTTTTGATAAGCCCTATTCATTATTTAAAAGAGAGGGGGAACGTTTTTCTAGGCCCCCCGCATGAGCCCTTACATTAAACCAGTCATTGAGATTGAAGCCCGAACTCATCATGAAAAAGATTATGGGGAGCGCGAGAAAAACATTCAATAACAAATGCAAATGAGTCTTTCTCCAAAGGCGCTATCGAAGAAATCAAAGGTTGGATCAGGTCGTACGGCAGGGAAAATCAGAGGAAGGGAGGTAAACGATCGATCCACTCTGAAAAGATTGTCAATTCTGGTATTAAACGTAAATTATGGTCTCCTAAAATCTCGTGAATGAAGCGGGCAGTTGGCCCGGGACGAGCCAGCATCAGACTCCTCAGCATCGATCGGACAAGCCATCCATCTCAGGATCGATCAGACAGGGCCGGACAAGGGAGAGAATTAAACAATCATCTTGGGTCGCAGCCGGACCAAGTACGCCAATGCCGATCTTCGCACTTGCCGGACTTTTTCAGAAGTCGAGCTCGCTCCCATGTAAACATCAGCACCAAGATTTCCGATCCTCCATTTCGGTGAAATGCAAGGCTATCGAACATGAACCTAAAATAGGCCACTATAAAGAAAGATTACAGATTGCTTGATCCTTTTCTTTTTAGAATGCGGGGAGTGGGAATTTCCCTCGATCACATTCCATGAAAGGATGGACCACTACCCGGGCGAACTGTTAGCCGGGCCAGGGTCTTTCTCCCCTTCTTATGTACCGTTATTTGGGCAAGTCTATTCCGAAATAGCCATTCAATTTCGTTCATATTCGTTAATAATAGAAAGAGTATCAAATGGTCGTCTGAGAGGAGAATACAGGAGCAAGCAACGTGAACCAAGACTACGGTCCATTGGGGTGGGGGGGGGCCGAGATACAAGTATTCTAGAAACGTGCGATCAAGCTACCCACTTTCATCAGGACCAAGATGAGGCGCGATCGAACGATGGAAGGGAGGTTCAAAGACTGATGGTTAGCCGGGCGGATCTTTAATCCGTGACCTTATAAGCATCTGGGACTGCTTGCGATCAAACCGCAGGATGGGGATTAAGTGGTAATCGTGGTGAGCTCTCAAGTCCCCTTCTCTCGGAGAAAGAGTGGAGACCCTGACCCTTATTATCCATAGATCTTTAGACTTCATGGACAATGAATGTGCCGTGCTACCTCCAACGAACAAATCTTACTCTTCAACGGATAGGATCAGCGCCAACATGGAAAGATCTGGATCCGGGCTGCCGCAATGAATGGCACTTATAGATATTTACACGACCACGGATAAGGAATCGAACGAAATAGTGGTTGGTTCAACCGGATATCTTTTAATAAATAGGGGGCTTCGCCCACAATAGAAAAAGTGAGATCGATTGAACGATCTGAAGGGATTTCCTCAACTAGTTCGGGCAAGGATGGGATCTTCACTCTCCTCATTTCTATGATCATCAATTAATGTCTGCGCCTGGAGACGGAGACCTGGGGAAAAGACCCCTGCCCAGGGACGAGTGGTTGGGAGGTCAAATAAAAGATTCCTCCTCATAAGCCGATGTACTTATCAGAACTACGCCAGGACCTGATACCTCTGAACTTGAGCAGTCCAAGTTGAGGAGTTACTGTGAAGAAATAGGCTCAGCTTGATCCTTCTCTTTTTAGAATGAATAGATAGGCACTACCAATCAAGATGTCCAAGTTGAGGAGTTACTTCTATGAGGAGTAGGAGCAGCAACGACGATCGAGTCGATCTTATTGGCAACAGACAGAGCATCGGCAACAACCGGAACAGCAGCACGAATTATTGGCAACGAACAAAGTACCGGCAACGACCAAGCCGATCTTATTCTATTAGCAGGGTGATGAGAACCCTGTAATCCATTCGGGGGAAGATGCAGCTGCACAATCCCTCGGTAGGTCGTCCAGCGGGGAGATACAGCTGGGGTTTTTGTCGTGCTGCTCGGTTGGGCGGCTCCTCATGGGTCCCCGGCCGGGAAAGGGTACGGCGTTCGACGCGTTCATACTACACGATTAATTGACACTTATCATTTAAGTATAAATTATCAGACGGATTCCTCCGCCACTAACCCCCGCTAGAGCTAAGAACGTCGTCTTTCCGTACCAAAAAGGCCAGAGCTCTTAGCCAATTGCGAACTCCGTATGAGATGAAGGAGTCCGAATTCCATTCCAATGGTGCGGGATCCGGATCGCTGCTGATCGATCGGAAAATGACGAACCAAGATTTGCCAATACGCAATAATTGTAATTTTTCAGCAGATTGCGCTAATTTGGAATCTTATTGTCGGACGATCCTAATTACCAAGAGGTTAGTGAAGAGCTTATTGAGCTTACGATCGAACCAATGGAAAGACTCATGAACCCCTATATTCGAATAATAAAAAGGGGAGAAGCGACGAACAAACGTTTCGTCGGTAATCCAGGAGAAAGAGCGCCTGCTTTGCGGGAAAGACGAACCAAGATTTGCCAATACGCAATAATTGGATTGTAACTTTTCAGCAGATTGCGCTAATTTGGAATCTTGCTGCTTCTCTTACCGAAACCGCCAATCTATCTGCGCCGCGAGCAAATTACACGCCATCTCCAAGATGTGATCGGGCTCTGTAAGTGCTATGATGGCTTGAAATAGTTTTTGTCTGAAAATAAAAGGCTTCTAAGCGAGCCCTATCTCTTAGACATGACACTGGGGAGAGTCATCCGGACTCGTAATCTTAAGTAGACTGCCTATAGAACCACAGCTGCCTGGAGGGAAGCGGGTCCTCGTCCATCCAGGGGGGACAGTAGTGCTTCCGGATCACAAGATGATCCGGCCCGCCCATTCTATTAAATAGAATAACCCACTCTCTCATTGGATATAACGGGGGACACCAGAACAACGTACCCCACAGGACCCCTCTAAGTGGTGACCGGCTTCGGATGCGGAAGTAGCCGAAGGAACCACCGTACTAGTTGTTCGTAGTGACAATCCGACGAGCGTGCTGCTTCACAATGAGCAGCAATTACGAACCCATCGCTGTGCCGGAATGAAGAAAGAGATCAATATGCAAGCTTCCTCCCTCATCCTTGGTAAAGAAGTAGGCCTCGGTCTTCTATTGGTAACCCAATAAGGTAGGTCCTGAACCTTATTCGCTAAAGAGATCACGCAATTGTTTCTGCTCATCCTTCTCGGCCAATCTATCTATATAATGCAATATGCGCGCGCATAAAAGCGAAATGTTCCGTTCCCCCCACCTCCTCTGTTCGTCCCGGTCGGTAACACAAAAGGGTTGATAAGGCACATCCCTTTCCTGAGCGTAGCGAAGGGAAGGGCGGGCGGCCCGGTACTATCCCACCCAAAAGGGGAAAACTCGAATTCCCTTTTCGGCCCCCCCGCTCTGGATTAGCCGGTTCGAAAGAATCAAGGATCTAATCACTATTGAATCTCTTAGTATTGATTAGAATCAAGGATCTAATCGCTATGGCTATTCACATATTCACATTGATTAAGATCAAGTATTTATTAGAATCTTTGGTTTTTCGTCTTTCATTCGTATCGATTTGGGTCTCTTCGCACCATATTTAGATCTGCCCCTTTTTCGACCCGGAGTTCCCAGCAAATCTTTGACTCCTCGAATACGATGGAATTTCGCACCTGGCGAATCTTTCACTCTACCTCCTCTGATCGACACCATAGGATGTTCCTGCAGATTATGACCTTCGCCCGGAATGTAAGCAAATATATCATGTTGATTGCTCAACCGTACTTTGGCTATCTTACGTGGAGCTGGATTAGGTTTTTTTGGTGTTCCCGTCGGAACACGCGGGCGTACTCCTTGCTTCTGAGGACATTTATCCGAAGCTCGAGTACGGTCTGTGCGCCGTTTTTTCTCTCTACCATGACGAATCGATTGATTCGATGTAGGCATCGCTCTTTCCGTCCTTCCCCCCCGATTGTTGCCCTATCAGGTTACTCCCAATCCGAAGCACCCTTTTTCCATTCATGGGGAGATCCAATCGTCGGAATCAATGAAAAGACCATCATGGACCGGGATCCAAACGGATCAATCTTGTTGGGAGGGACTGCCCGGGGAAAAGAAAAGGTTACTTCCGGATCAGAGATAATGAATGAAATAGGAACCGGATGAGATCGTATATCGAAACGACTTCTGGCATCACCGGAAGGATCGGAACCACATTCGTGGGCCGACAATTTCTCTGGATAAGTCGAACTATTGGGAGCGAATGGAAAAGGAACACCAAGTGGGATCAAAGGAACTAGCGAACTGATTACTAAATAGATACGAATAGGTGCAAATTCCAACATCATTGGTTGCACAGCCCACTTTGTTCTCTCGCTCCGCTCTGCTCGCGGCGCTCCTTGCTCGCGGAGCGGCATACCGGAAGGAGAAAGATTTACTTTATATATGTATTTCCGGTGAAAATCCTGTCACCTCGATGGGACTACGAAAAAGTAGTATCATCGTTTCACTTTGTTCAGGGTTAAAGGAAAACCGGGCCTCCGAGCCTTCTCCCTCAGTGATGAAATACGAGGAATCGGCCATGAAAAACCAAACGAAGACCTTTCTCAGGAATTAGAACCTAAATCGAGATTTAGCCATCAGTTTGCTACTCCCAAATCTCTTTGAATAAGGTGTTTCTCTATATCTCATTCTATTCAGAAGTGCCATTCTCTTCGTTCCGTTCAGTCCCATTTCTACGTTGGGCCCACCTATTCTTATATATATCGCTCCAACCTCAAGGTTATCGGCGGGTGTTCATAAATATGGGAAAAAAGATTCTATTCTCTATTGAATATGATGAATATGAGCTTTTTGAAAAGATTCTATTATAGCTCAATATTCTATTCTATTCATAGGCAATAAATAGGAATAAGCTCAAGACTCAATCAGATTCGATTTTAGATTCCCCATATTGATGAATTGGCTCATGATCCGGTTCGAGATAGTTATAGGCCTGATCTAAATGCCATAGCAATTATGAATTAGCGATTAGATCCTTGATTCTTTCGAACCGGCTTGGCTTGGACACTACCTTAATCAATGTGAATAGCCATAGTGATCAGGCCCTGATCCTGATTAATAGGATAGTGATTAGATTCTAATTGCGATAGTCTCTATACTATTCTATTGCTTCTATCTTGATTTGTCGTAGTTTAGATCCATAGTGATTAGATCCTTGATCCTAAGAAAGAAAGATTCAATAGCCATAGCGATTAGATCCTTGATCCTAATCAATTCAATAAGAGGCACAGTGACAGTGATCAGGCCCTGATCCTGATTACTACAACAGAGATCTAGCAGTGGCCATGCCCCGTCTATAGTGTAGGGTAAACCCTTTCCTGAGCGTAGCGAAGGGAAGGTTATCCCTTTTTAAGAAGAAATGAATAGTGCATAGTGTTCTCTCTTTTTTTTAGCTTGAAGTTTCATAGATTATTGAAGGCTATTGAAGAAGAGAGAACACTATGCACTATCTAAAAAGAAACATTAAGCTAAGAAAAGCAAGATCACACTGTAGTGTGAAATCTTCTTAATAAAGGGTTAAGAGGGCACTCTAATTGGATTTCTACTTTGATCTGGCTATAGAACCATTGAGCTAAAAAAAGCAAGATCACACTGTAGTGTGAAATCCTGATTAAGAAGGGTCACTATTAAGAGGGCACTCTAATTGGATCTCGACTTTGATCCGACTATAACAACATCGAGCTAAAAAGAGCAAGATCCCGTCCTTCCCTTCGCTACGCTCAGGAAAGGGATAACCTTCCCTTCGCTACGCGGAGGGATGTGCCTTCTGCAGGATTGAGCTAAGAAAGGAAAGAGAACACTCTAGTGGAAAATCCTATTGTGTGACGTTTTTCTATAAAATGTGATAAAAGAAGGGTCACTATGAAGATTGTGTGATTAAAGAGGGCACTATATAACTATGTGATTAAAAAGAGATCTCTATGGTGTCCCTCCCTTCGCTACGCGGAGTAAAACTATGGGATGTGCCTTCCCTTCGCTACGCTCAGGAAAGGGTTAACCTTGGATCTAAGACTCTTAATAGCCATAGCGATAGCTACTAATAGAATAGCAATAGCCTTATATCTACCTATTAAGATAGTGCCATCTGATAGACAATAGCTAATAGAATAAGCTGATAGTGCATAGTATGGATCCGATCAGCCTATAGTGTAGACAGAAACCCATCTTAGAACATTATAGCATTTAAGAGTCTATATCCATATATCAGTCCTAAGCAGGTGGATTTGGTATATGGCTCGTATCTATCTATGCGATATTCACCCTATCTTAGAATAGTGGCTGATCCCTGATAGTGCCATCTATGATTGTGCCTGTTGCAGAAAACCGGATGCCACATCCACCCTATAGAATGTATTCCCAATAGTGCCCTATAGTATGATCCCCAGTAGATCCCCACTGTTCCTGAGCGTAGCGAAGGGAAGTAGATCCCACACTATTAGTTTTACTCCGCGTAGCGAAGGGAAGGTTATCCCTTTCCTGAGCGTAGCGAAGGGAAGGTTATCCCTTTCCTGAGCGTAGCGAAGGGAAGGGGCCGGCCAGCATAGTGATGGCCTGGTGCCTGCTTATAGATTAGTGTATATAACCTGTGTCTTAGAATAGTGGCCCGTGCCTTCCCTTCGCTACGCGGAGTAAAACTATGGGTTAACCTGGATATATTGCTTGTATCTCTTATGGGTGCAGTCTATATAGTATAGAGCAGTGCCCATCCTATTGCCACATCCACCCTATCTTATTAGGATTCCCAATCCAGTTATTTCCCGATAGTGCCATCCACCTGAATCCAATAGAATAGTAATAGTTGCCCTATGGATTCGATCTATTCTCTATAGTAGATATCCACCCTTGGATCTAAGACTCTTAATAGCCATAGCGATAGCTACTAATAGAATAGCAATAGCCTTATATCTACCTATTAAGATAGTGCCATGACAATAGCTAATAGAATAAGCTGATAGGATATGGCTCGTATCTATAGATGCGATATTCACCCTATCTTAGAACATTAGAACATTAGAGCATATAGCATTTAACATCTTTTTTGTCTAGTTCTTTCGAATTTTTGTCTAGTTTTTGAATTCTCTTTTTTCCCATCTTTATGAATACCTTCAGCCATTGACATGAACAATCAATTCGGAGCGCAGCGAAGCAAAGGAACTCGCACGCTCGTACCTTCCCTTCGCGTAGCTCAGGTGACTCGCTGTTCGCTCGTTTCTTTAGCCACGGTTCGCCCGACCACGAGGAATCCGCCGCCCACCTGGACCACTGCCCGGCCAACAACCAACTCTTTCTATTCATTCTTCATAGGGCAGGGCTAACGAATGGAATAATGAGAATGAACGCGCCCCCTCATTAATATTAGTAATAATAAATAGGGCGATTCAACCACCCACCTGCCTCTATATACACGATCAGATGCGCTTGCCCGAGCGAGCGAAAAAGCGCTTCAACTTCAGAATAGGATTCCCAATAAATAAGTATACTTCTTCGTATTTGTCGGTCGGGAAGAAGCGGAGAACAAACAACTTTTTCTTCCTAAGAAGAATCAGTGCTGCTTGACCCTTCATGCAATTAATAGATTCTACTGCAATGGTCCCTCGAATTCGGAAAGTAATAACCGGAATGGCCGACCCAATAGCAGATTCCGCAGCTGCCACCGTTAACACCGATGAAGCAAATAATTGACCCATCATATCATCCGGATAAACGGGAAATACCAAAAAGTTCGAATTGGCAGCTAGTAACATTGATTCAATTGACATTGACATAATAATAATATTTCGTCTATTCAGGAAGATTCCCCGAATACCTGAGAGAGAAATGATCATAGGAAATGTTAAATATTTGACAAGATCCATTTCGGGAACGTGGAACGGAGGAGGAATTCTGGAAGGAACTTAATTCTAAATTCTATGTTGGGATCATACAATACAATAACTGGTCCCTGCGGAGAAAGACTACGAAAATTGGACAAAGGGACCGGGACCTCGTGATCGAAAAGCCCGATACGCTCTTCCATGTCAATAACATAGTGGATTTCCACTCAATTATCGAATGTAAGTCCCGCTCCGATAGCTCGTGTATAACGGGCTGGGCAGAGGAAGGAACCCTCATCTGCTTCAAGCTCCTCCCCCCCCTTTTTTTCCAGTAATTGATAAGCTACACCTTTTGTTTCTTTTCCTCTTCCTTTGTTATCGAAAAAACTTTTCCTTCTTATCCTTCCCATTATTATTATCATCATCATTCTTTTGCTCCTCTTTGCCACTACCAGGTCCCACTCATAAGATCAGTTGCTCGCACCCGGGGTGCGAGGAATAAAGATGTTTAAGGTTTCACTCATAGGATCAGTAGCTCGCAAATGGAAGAGTCCGGCTCGGCTCACAAGAAAGAGATAGCACTTCGTGCTACACCTACACATGGTATCAGTATCACTTGGGTCCACTTCATTATGGGACAGATGACTCCGTTGCACTTCGTGTCCCATTTCAACAAAGTGTTCTCACTCAGTACCACTCCGTTCCTTATGGATTGGTACATCGAGTAGGAGGCGATCTCTTTCCAATAGCGTAATGAAGTTCGCGTCGCTCGGATCATTGCTTATCCGAGTCAGAAAGCATGATTGTTTCACCAAAATACCTTATTCCATTCCGGGTGAGGAGCTTAATAGTAATGGAATAATTAGAAAGCGAAGTCACTTTCTGAGCGATAGTGGAGAAAGGCATCTCTTCCTCGCGCGCAGCAGCCCTTTGTTTTCTTCGCTGTTCCGAATTATCGGTGTTCGGGAGTGGCCGCCCCGCCCTGTACCCCTCCCGCTCACGATCGCAGCCGGCCGGAATACCATTCACAGCGGTTATGGGAAGCTCGGTCGGAAAGGCAAATGGGTGCTTCCAGCATATCCGATGGGACGGAAGACCGAGTTTTAACTGGATCCGAGATGCATGGGAAAAGGCCGGGAGAGATCCAGATCCTAAATCAAAGTCATCATCCCCCCCCTGAATAAATAGATCAGAAAGGGGGGGCGCCATATTAGCTAAATGGATGGGCTCGAAAAGGGATTCTCTCTTGAATCAATATTAATAGGCAATAAATCTTAATAAGCTCAATACTCAATCAGATTCTATTTGATGAATATTCCCCATATTTATTAATGGGCTCATGATTATAATAAAGTAAATATTAAATAGCCAATAGTAATTAGATCCTAATTGCGATATATTACCTAAATCCTAATACTATGAATTCGATTCTAGATTCTAATAAATACTAATCCTATTAATTCTCTTCTATTCTATATAGATTCCCTTAATATAATAAGAAAGACTAATATTAGAGTATGAATCCGATTCTTGGATCTAATAAAAGAGAATATGGCTCGTATCTTGGATCTAATCAATGCTCCGGGGATCCGATCTATTTTCTATAGTATAGATCCACCTGAATCCAATAACAACCGGCTAATATAGCAATTAGCCTCTTCTAATAGGATATGGCTCGTATCTTGGATATAATCAATGCTCCGTAATTATCTAATAACATAGTTATAGGCCTGATCTAATACTATTTAGAACCGGCTTAATCTCATAGCCATGCCCCGTAGGTTAACCCCGTAGCAAAGGGAAGGTTATCCCTTTCCTGAGTGTAGCGAAGGGAAGGTTATCCCTTTCCTGAGCGTAGCGAAGGGAAGGTTATCCCTTTCCTGAGCGTAGCGAAGGGAAGGTTATCCCTTTCCTGAGCGTAGCGAAGGGAAGGGGCCGGCCAGCACAGTGATGGCCCGTGGCCTGGGGTGCAGTGTGCAACCCCATAATAAGAAGAGTGGCCCGTGCCTTCCCTTCGTTCCACTCAGGAAAGGGATAACCTTACGCGGAGTAAAACTATGGGTTAACCTGGATATATTGCTTGTATCTCCTTGTGGGTGCAGCCTATATAGTATAGAGCAGTGCCCATCCTCTTGCCACATCCACCCTATCTTCTTAGGATTCCCAAGACAATAGTGCAGTGGCACGGCTCCCAGATCCCTTAATAGTGTCATCTCAATCACGTGGTAAACCCTTTCCTGAGCGTAGCGAAGGGAAGGTTATCCCTTTCCTGAGCGTAGCGAAGGGAAGGTTATCCCTTTCCTGAGCGTAGCGAAGGGAAGGGGGGTCCTTTCCCGGATCCTTATTCATCAATTCTAGTGGTGGATTTGGTATTAAGGCTCCTATAAATGTTCTTAGCCGGTTCGAAAGAATCAATCATCGAATTGCTATGGCATTTAGCATTTCTTAGGATCAAGGATCTGATCACTATTCATCTAAGACAAATCAAGATAGAAGCAATCTATACCATAGGGCCTACAACAGAGATCTAGCACTAATCACATCCCTATGAATTAGGATGTTCCCTATGCATCAGGATCAGGGCCTGATCACTATGGCTATTCACATTGATTAGGATCAAGGATCTAAAATTCATAGTTGCTATGGCATTTATATCCAAGCCGGTTAGAAAGATCAAGATCAGGGCCTGATCACTATCGCTATGGCTATTGAATATTCACATTGATTAGAATCAAGGATCTAATCGCTAATTCATAGTTGCTATGGCATTTAGATCAGGCCTATAACTATCTCGAACCGGATCATGAGCCTATTCATATAGCTCTTATCTAGGAACCACGCCGATCCAAACCCTTCTTTCTCTATTCATTCCATTTGGGTCATTTTGCCTAAATAAATGAATGGAGAAGGGGCGGGCCCAGCGGTGCGCTTTTTTATTCTTCAGATGTAGGGGACCCACCCCCACCGATCATGCAATCTCTGTCGACAGAGATGCCAAAGCCGTATTTATTGATAAGGGTCCCTTGGCTTTAAGTAAAGGTTAGCCTATCAGGTTGGGTTGGGTAGGGGGGGGGGGGGAGCCTTTAACCCAGATCCAAGGAGACACTCGCCACTGATTATCAAACCCTATTGTTCATAGGTGGTACGCCCCCCCAACCAAGGGCGTGGCGCCGCAAGGCACGATAAAACCGGTGCTGCCCCCTATTCATTCTTACTAGAAAGAGGGGGCACTACATTATTGTGTACGAACTGCCAGGCCGACCCTTTATATAGTAACTTTTGATCGATAGGGATCTCATTCAGGCGCTGACGCAGTATCTATCCCCTTTTTATTAATAGAATTGATAGGGGCCATGTACAACAGATTACACCCACCTATTGGCCGGTTCCAGTTGCCTCCTATGATCCGGTCAGCAATTACCGTTCATCACAGGACCACTTTATGGACAAGTTCATGCAGACCGTACGGTCGGCTAAGACGATGGTTCGAACTGATCAACAGAATACGCGCGCGCACACAGCCCTTCTTTCTTTTTCATTCATTGATCTAGGGCGGGGCGTGCCAGCGGGCCGGCCCATAGATAAGTGTTTCAGTGCGTTTGTGGCCTTATTTCTTCCCTATTCATTTCTTTAGGGAGCATCCCCTTATTCTATTCTATCGCCAGCTCTTTGTACCGTCTCCTACCCCAGATATCTGATCAAGGGTCCATTTGACTCCTGGACCGGCATTCTAGATGCCTGAGCCGGATGTGTAGTTACAATTAATGCCAAGTAGAAGTCTTGGTTCCATGAGCGAAATATTGACGTGCGCTACTTCCTAATAAGTATCACTAGGGTCTCCTTCAGTATCCCGCCGACAGCAATAAAGTAGCGCTGAGCGAGAAGCCATTGGATAATGAGAAACAGCAAAGTGTTCGTTTCTCGGGCGGGGAATTGAACCTAGAAATGAACGGCTTTGAATCAAAATCGATAGGGGGCACCTATTCTTTTCTTTTATTTCCAGTGCGCAGCCCGGGAGGGCGGCTGATATGTTCAGTGAGAGGGGAATAAATAAGAGGGGGCAATACCGGCCCATTCTTTGCGACTAGGAGTACCGGCACAACTATCAAGGTTTGCTGGAGGAAGAAGTGATGCTTCGTTCTGCTCACGGCCCCCTATATCCAAAGAAGAAAAAGATCCTTGAATAGAAGCAATAGTAGACAACTCACTCAATAGTGAGTTCGGGTCTTTGAGCTGTAACATCGAGGTTCGGTGGGGGCCCCGAAAAAACAACTTGAACCCCTTACTTAGGGGACCCCCCGAGAAAGACCCCCGGTCGCATAGCGATTTCCCGACCCTCTCGATAGTGACTCCGAATTCATAGGGGAGTTCAGTTTCAGCCCCCCACCCATCGCTTTTTTCTGAAGAAGTTGATCCGCCCGCCCTATTCATTGATTAATTCAAAGTCACCCCGCCCCCACTACTTCTTCATTCAGGGGGGGGCTAAGGCGGGGCGGGCGGACCCCTCCGGCTCGGGGTGTAGGCGACGGTTATAATAGTGGAGCATGCAATGTCAATGCCGTGCGAGCAGCGGCGGCGGGAGAAGGGTGCCTATTATTTCATTGAAGATCTCATGTTGGGTGTGGTCCAGCATATAAGATCAAGAAAGCGGGAGTAGTGGTGAAACCCGTCTCGTTGCGGGCTGGAGAATGGTGCGGTACCCGACATTCGAGCGGCGGCATTCGCCACGCCATTGTTGACCCCCCCTTAATTCAATATTGGATCAAAGAATAGGGAAGCAGCCCATCAATGACTGGATGGCTGATACGATGGGACGACTTGAGATCGAGGAAGCTCCTCAGTAATCAGACAGAGATCGAAAACTTCTATTTCGTTTTCTCCATCTAACCAGATCGATAGGTGCCCAGTTTATCTTCAAGATAGTGGAGACTCTCGATACAATTCTAGTATAGACCTTCGATACAATTACTTATTGAGGTGAACGGACAGCAAAGGTCCGGCGGACATTATTCTATTCTCTTCTATTTTAGTAGAGAATATCCTCTTATAGTATCTTAGATTATGTAACCGTCAGTACCTGACGTTCGCTCAGGCGAGAGGTTGTATACCTAGTTGGACGATCAATGGTAGCTGCTATAAGCAGCTCATGTCCCGTACTGATCCCTTTTCTCATCAATAATGCCGGGGATGCGGATTCGAACCGCGAACTAAAGGTTTATTGGCCGATCGATCTACCATTGAATCTATCCCGTCTTGTTCTTCGGGGGAGAAAAAGAGCAGGCGCACCCTGCTCGAAGCTTTTGTTCAATTATAAAAAAAATTGATCCTTCGATGAGGATTTGTAGCATCATTCGAGTAAGTACAAATTGAGATTGTAGAAACATGAGCTTGTGATATAGCTACACCTAATTCCGAACCGGTCGGTGCAAAAACTATTGATGAAGGACCAAGATCTCCTATGAAATACATTATATTATTCATACATAGCATAGTCCGAGCGGACCCACTTGAGATCTTTACTGAACTATGACCAGCCATCATATTAGCAAATAAACGTATTCCTGAGCTTGATGCGCGAGAACAATGAGGGATTAGCTCAAGGAGTACTGAGAAAGGTGCTAACGGCAGTGGTACTCCTGCGGGTGATGAGGAGCTGGAGAAATGAAGCCCATTTCTTTGAGATCCCACTATAGTAATTCCAATAGAAATCGGAAATGGGGGACCCAAAGTAATGATGAAATGACTTGTAACTGTGGAGCTATATGGTATCATACCCTGGGGATTACGAAATAACGAAGAAGTAAAAGTGACCGAGATGCGAGGGGGAAACTTTTGTTTAACATTTCCGGAAAGACCACCTATTTGTTCGTTCACCGGGTTCGGCACGAAATCATAAATAAGCTCTACCAGGGATTGCCAAGCATTTGGTACTGAGTTTCCCCCTCCGTTCTTAGTAACAAGATGGACTAAAAGCAGGACTGAACTGATAGTTAGCGGCATGGACAAAGATGGATTTGTGAATGAGAAATACAAGTTTCCTATATCCATAGGAATCAATGGGATAATGGCAAATTGCTCAAGTGGGCTGTTTGGCATAATAGAGACTTTTATTTCATCCCTTTCCCGTACTTCTTGCTCCCAAAATTGAAAGACTCGTTTTTGCTTGCCCCTCCGAGCAAGCGAGAATCGCCGGTTGGTTTGACCAGGAAAAGCATGGGAGTTGCGATGCGATAGGGGCGGAAGTTCGAGGATTATCCCTTTCCTGAGCGTAGCGAAGGGAAGGAAACGGCACAGCCCTATATATGTGATAAATTACATATACGGAAGAAGCGTAGCCAAGCTTTGCTCTGGGCAACAAAGCTCAAAGCTTTGCCCGCCCGACGCTTGATGAAGCGTTTTCGGCAGGAAACGCCCATCTTGTTTCCACTTGAGAGAGTGAGCAAGCTCACTCTCAACTATCGGATAAGAACGCCTAGAAGGAAAAGGCGTTTTCATCCCTGCTACAAGCCGTGGCCCCTGACGTTAACACCCTTGATATGAGGTGGCTGGCTGGCACACCCGGGACCCCCCTCGACCGACCCACCCCCCTTTAGGTAAATAAGAGGGGCGGCCTGCCCCGCGCGTGGCCCCAAAGCCCCCTATCGAATAAAGAAAAGGTCGGGAGTTCAGGATTTATCATGGGTGATAGGTTTGGGTGGGGCAAACCTAATATGAATAGGCTCATGATCCGGTTCGAGAGCCGGCCACTCTAAGAAATGAATTAGATCCTAGATTCTAACATAGTTATAGGCCTGATCTAATCAATGCTTGGACACTACCTTAATCAATATTGCAATTCTAATAGTGATTAGATCCTTGATCCTAATCAATACGTAATAATCAGGTGATGATTCTAATTCATAGGGAACATCCTAATTCATAGGGATGTGATTAGTGCTAGATCTCTGTTGTAGGCTCTATGGTATTCTATTGCTTCTATCTTGATTTGTATTAGATGGATCCGAGCTCTTCTATGCTATAGATATTCCCTGAACTTAGATGGATCCGAACTATTTTGGACCTAATAAAGGCTCCTATCTAGGCCTGAATACTATTCTATAGTTGTAGGCCTGGCCTGAATGCTCCGTCTATACCGTAGGCTCAATGCCATAGCCATGCCCCGTAGCAAAGGGAAGGTTATCCCTTTCCTGAGTGTAGCGAAGGGAAGGTTATCCCTTTCCTGAGCGTAGCGAAGGGAAGGGCCTGATCCAAGGTTATCCCTTTCCTGAGTGTAGCGAAGGGAAGGTTATCCCTTTCCTGAGCGTAGCGAAGGGAAGGGGATCCCACACTATTAGTTTTACTCCGCGTAGCGAAGGGAAGTAGATCCCCACTGTTCCTGAGCGTAGCGAAGGGAAGGTTATCCCTTTCCTGAGCGTAGCGAAGGGAAGGTTATCCCTTTCCTGAGCGTAGCGAAGGGAAGGTTATCCCTTTCCTGAGCGTAGCGAAGGGAAGGTTATCCCTTTCCTGAGCGTAGCGAAGGGAAGGGGCCGGCCAGCATAGTGATGGCCTGGTGCCTGCTTATAGATTCGTATATATCCACCTTATCTTCAGGGTTATCCCTTTCCTGAGTGTAACGAAGGGAAGGGCATGTTGTATATGCATATACACTATGGGCCCCACCACTATTGGCAATAGTGCAGTGGCCGGCCGGATCCTTATTCATCAATTCTAGTGGTGGATCTGGTATCTCGCTCGTATTCCCCCGCCTGTAGTGTAGACATCCACCCGATCTTAGAACAGTGGCCTGGCCCGGCCATGCATCTGTCGCTTCTATCTCGATATCCACCCTATCTTCTTTCTTCAAGAGCATTTGCATGGTATATGTCTTGGTTTAGTTTTTGAATCTTGAAAGGATTCCCATATTGATGAAGATTCTCATAGCATTGAATATTCCCCTATTGATGAAGATTCCCATATTGATTAATAAGTGCAGCAAGTAAGCTCTGGGGAGTGAGGTAGGATGGGATAGACGCCCACCAGTGTTGCGTGGCAATCCGATCGATGATTCGGTGGGAGGATTTCCAGGCGGTGAGGGAGGGGCGGCCAGCAGGAGAGAGGGGACGGAGCAATGAGAAACTCTTGGCAATTTCGGGAGGAATAACTATTCTCCAGAGCTATGCGGGCAGTAATTTGTCGTGGGTGGAACAACCGCCCAGCCACCTTCATGAATCATCATAAACAATATTATGATGCACGTTACTAATAAGAGTCATCGTAGATATCTTTCCTTTTCAATAATTAATAAGGCCTCTGTTTGCCCTCCCTTCTATCCGTTCGGAGAAGTGCTGCTTCGGGGGCTTCTCCCCGTGAAGTGGGAAGCCGAACTTATCTGGACTCCTGAGCTGTTTCAGGGGAATCCCTTTCCTGAGCGTAGCGAAGGGAAGGGGTTCGGTCCGAGAATAACTAATTGAATCGACTTGGCGGATATGATGGAATTGGTTCTAGGGTCTTTATATAGATCTGCGGTGGGATCTGGAGAAAAAGACTGAGGCTGTCGTTGGAGCAGGTTCGTGACGGGAGAATCTTCTTAAACATGAACGGTAGTTCGTGCCCCTGTGATGCGCATTATGGAGCTGCTCGTCCTAAGGTTATAACGAACTGGGGAATTATGGGTCTAGTGAATGCCGAGGAGTCTTCCTTTTAGATACACCCGCTAGCGCTGATTGCGGTGGAGGCGACTTTGAAACTGGTGGTCGCTCCGGCTGTACGAGGTGGTGGGGAATACCTCTCCTGAGCGTAGCGAAGGGAAGGGGCCGGGCCGGGCACCTCAACCAATATGAGCGCATCGAAAGCATAAAGACACGCCCCCACTCCGTCCGAAAGTTACGATCAGGCGACCCTCGCCTAGATCAATGAATAAACGCTGCTTGGGCTAGTGCGCTGCTGGGCCCTATTGATCAATTAAAGCTTGGCAGATCCGGACGATCGCCTAGGCGGGGCGCCTCCTCATTTGATTGATTCATTTAGCTGCATTTATCTCTTCATTCGAGGGTCAGGAAATGGCACGCGCCCGCCCCCGTGCGGCCGCGACGACAAGGTCGGGAGAGGAATGAAGTCACTTTCTGAGCGATAGTGGAGAGATTCGATTGATTCGCTGCCGGGATCTGTTCCGATTTATAATGAATGATCTATTGTGGCATTGATTTAGGTAGGTCCTTCTCTATTTAGTAAAAAGACTTTCCTCTATGTGCCCATATAGAGTATGCTTCTGGCTCGAAAAAGTAGTGAAAAAGTACGGGCGAAAGTCCAGACGAAGCTCCTCCGTACCCTGACTTTGCGGACAATACTACCGTACGGACGGAAAAGGTGCGGAAAGAGAGAGGAGCATTTCAGCGTGCCAGCTATATCCGACCTTATTCCTCTAAGGGTGTTGCTCAGGATCTACCTCTAGGTAAAAGTAAAATTCGGAGTTATACCAATCTACTGAGCACTGCCAACGAATCCATAATAGATATACCGAGCGTGGCCTTCCTTGGTGAATCTATACTCAGCAGAGCGACTATGAATTATTAGAAAAAAAGGTCACTACCCGTCCCCATCGAACATGCCGATTTCCGAAGGCAAATCTTTCCCCTCATTCTTCTTCTTATAAAGGTTGGCCAGACATTGGTTTGGTATCAACAAGGTAGGTACTGCTCGCGCGCGTATAAACGCGCTTACACATGCCTGCCGTAGGAACATTCTATGTCGATGACCCTCTCCGTCCGTAATCGAGGGAGCTACGCTGGTCATGAACAAGCAGAGCCTTTGGGTGTTGGAGATGCGTCCCTTTGCATCGGGCAATAACCCGAACCAAGTGTGTGGTCGTCGGTCGGTTTGTTGCAACCGCAGCACCTCATTGAATGGGGGGCAGTAACCCCCTCAATCTCATTCCGTGCGAGGAAAATTCGTATGTAAAAGACCTCGTATCCGTCCTAGCCCCCTCCCTGACAGCAGAGGTCTCCCCGGCACTATTAGCTTAGCTGCCAGCCCTTACCAGCCAATCAGAGCAGGTCAAAGCTGGAAGGATCCAATCCGACTCCTCCCGGCTCTGGGTTGGTAAAGACGGAGACGTCCGCGGGATTTGACGGATCGAGTATCGAGTCGCTTAATCCCATATGGAATGAAAGAATAGGCCCTCCTCCCTTTCCGATGATTGATGAGCCAGATCAGGTAACACAACACCCCAATAGTGATGGCCTCTCTTCTTATTCTTAGAAAGGGTCCTGCCCTAGCTAGTGGGGGCCTCCCGGTATCCCTTCCCTATAGAATGAATAAGGGCCAGGGGTTACCAATCTTTCTTCTATCGATCGATGACCGCGCCAGCCACTACTATATATACTTTTATCCACCCTAGCCAAAGAGTGATCTTTGAACGCTACTACGAACTGTCATTATTACTCAATCACGTGGAGTGTCAGGTTTGGGTATAGCAGGACTTGAACCTGCGACCATTGGGTTAAAAGCCCAATGCTCTACCAACTGAGCTATACACCCCTATATGTGTTCTTCTTATTCATTATTCATTCTTATTACAGGTATTATGAGGTAGATTTCTATGACGACAAATTCGTTCAAGAACAACTATGACCTTCTCTTTCAAGGCCCCCTTTTTCTTCATAGAATTGCGTATCGCGACGGCATGAATGATTCGGGAAATCTATTCCATTACTACATGACCAGCCAGCCTCTTGCTAAAAACGATTGTTCGCCGGCCGCACTTGCCTTGCCCCTTGTGGAGTCCTCTTTCCGCTCCGGTGTAAGCCTGGCAAATCCTTAGCCAGCCTTCTCCCCTGGCTCCTTACCCACACCACCTTTATGTAAGAATAAGGATCAAATAGGGGGAACGGGCCCAGCTTTCGGATAACAACTCTGGAGGAAAGTCAAAAGAATGGGCACGTCGAGGAAAGACAAGGGTCTAATACTCCTCCTTGTTCAGCCAGTTCCTTCGATGCCATTGTTCGGTCCATCAAAAGGTTAAGTCGTTGACCATTCATCAATATGGGAATCTTCATAAATAGGAGAATCTTCATCAATATGGGAATCTTAATCAATATAGAATCTTTTCAAGATTCAAAAACTAGACAAAAATTCGAATCGAAAAAACTAGACCAAGACATATACCATGCAAATGCTCTTGAAGAAAGAAGATAGGGTGGATATCGAGATAGAAGCGACAGATGCATGGCCGGGCCAGGCCACTGTTCTAAGATCGGGTGGATGTCTACACTACAGGCGGGGGGATACGAGCGAGATACCAGATCCACCACTAGAATTGATGAATAAGGATCCGGCCGGCCACTGCACTATTGCCAATAGTGGTGGGGCCCATAGTGTATATGCATATACAACATGCCCTTCCCTTCGTTACACTCAGGAAAGGGATAACCCTGAAGATAAGGTGGATATATACGAATCTATAAGCAGGCACCAGGCCATCACTATGCTGGCCGGCCCCTTCCCTTCGCTACGCTCAGGAAAGGGATAACCTTCCCTTCGCTACGCTCAGGAAAGGGATAACCTTCCCTTCGCTACGCTCAGGAAAGGGATAACCTTCCCTTTGCTACGGGGCATGGCTATGGCATTGAGCCTACGGTATAGACGGAGCATTCAGGCCAGGCCTACAACTATAGAATAGTATTCAGGCCTAGATAGGAGCCTTTCTTATCCAAAAGAGTTCGGATCCTTATAGAATAGGCGGATCCCACCGTGTTTTCCTATTAATCAGGATCAGGGCCTGATCACTATGGCTATTCACATATTCACATCCCTTAGGATCTAATCGCTAATTCATAGTTGCTATGGCATTTAGATCCAAGCCGGTTAGAAAGATCAAGCATCTATTAGAATCAATCCTCTAATGGCTATTTAATATTTCTTTCTTAGGATCAAGGATCTGATCACTATTCATCTAAGACAAATCAAGATAGAAGCAATCTATACCATAGGGCCTACAACAGAGATCTAGCACTAATCACATCCCTATGAATTAGGATGTTCCCTATGCATCAGGATCAGGGCCTGATCACTGTCACTGTGCCTTTTATTGAATTGATTCGAATCAAGGATCTAATCGCTATGGCTATTCACATATTCACATTGATTAAGATCCAAGCCGGTTATAAAGATCAAGCATCGATTAGAATCCAGGGCCTGATCACTATGGCTATTCACATTGATTAGGATCAAGGATCTAATCGCTATGGCTATTCACATATTTCTTTATTAGGATCAAGAATCTAATTAATAGGATGTGCGTATTGATTAGAATCAAGGATCTAATCGCTATGGCTATTCACATATTCACATTGATTAGGATCAAGGATCTATGGCATTTAATATGATTAGTCTTGATTAGAATCAAGGATCTAATCACTATTGAATCTTCTTAGTATATAGTAGAATCATCACCTGATTCATCTAAGACAAATCAAGATAGAAGCAATCTATACCATAGGGCCTACAACAGAGATCTAGCACTAATCACATCCCTATGAATTAGGATGTTCCCTATGCATCAGGATCAGGGCCTGATCACTATGGCTATTCACATATTCACATTGATTAGGATCAAGGATCTAATCGCTATGGCTATTCACATATTCACATTGATTAAGATCCAAGCCGGTTAGAAAGATCAAGCATATATTAGAATCATCACCTGATGGCTATTGAATATTCACATTGATTAGGATCAAGGATCTAATCACTATGTCTGTTACAGTTATTGCTAGTATCAGGCCTATAACTATCTCGAACCGGATCATGATAGTGGCCTATCTCCTTGATTATAGAAAGTGCATTCAGTCCCTTGCTCAGTTCCTTCAGTTGCTGTGCCATTATTTGCGGACGACCAAAGAAAGAGTCAAATTGTCCCCGAAAAAACTCAAAAGGTGCCCTGAAATCACCAACATAAACCCCCCCGTGCCCCCCTCTCGAATAGTGCCCCTCGCTGCAATTCTTATTGCATTTAATTATTAGGAACAAATTGAGGGGGCTTCTTCAAAAGGTTTCTTTTCGAAGTGGGTGATTCTGGAAGTAGTTGAAGGGTGGGTGATCCTTTCAGAACCACCCTCATTGTCATTGTTGGGGGGCGGGGGAACTTCGAAAAGAAACCGTCCGCCCCCGCCTTACTTGATCAATAATACGGGAAAAGGCCCCTGCACGGATGACACTATTTAACTCGAGCACGGAAAAAGGAAAGATGAGCCGAAGGCAGGTGAGCCCTCCGGGTCGGCCACTCAATTGGTGTTGAGTGGTCGACGAAGAGCATCTGTTTGTCCGGGTCCCTCAGCTGAACTGAACCGGACTAAACCAATCTGCAGTTGATTATGACCTAGAAAAAAGGAGGCTTCGGACTCGTCCCCCGACCAAAATAAGAATGAAGAATGAATAAAAACAACACATATATGGGTGTATAGCTCAGTTGGTAGAGCATTGGGCTTTCCAGCAAAGGTTCGCAATATTGTTTCCAACTGAGTAAAGGCAGAAGCATCGGATAAATAAATAGGGTTGGTCGGCGCAAGGAATATTGGTCTAATGATGGTTCTTTGGGTTTGCTGAGTAACCGAGAAGGTTGGTTGGAAGGCAAAGGTTAGAAGCACTTTGATTGTTGGAGTTGAATCAGTAGTGAGTATCTGACAAATCCAATGAGTGCCTCATACCTTCCTTAGCTGTGCTGAGCAATCGATATTCCTCGGTTCGCCGAGGAATCGATATCCCTCGGTTCGCTAGTGATCCGACCCCGGACAGAGATGACACTATATAGCTCGATCGCTTCGCTTCGTGAATAGCATAAAAGCCATATGTTGCTCGCTGCGCTCCCATATTAGCTTAATAAAGAAGGGGGTTTTCCCCTTTCCTCTGAACGTGGAGAGGATAAGTAAGCATGCCTCCTGGCTTCGGCTTATTTCCAGCCAGAAGGTGAACGAATGTGAGCAAGACACGAGTGAACGAACGTCAACGAGCCGTGAACGCAGCGATTTTTTGAACAAGAAGAAAGGAACCGGAGGTCACTTATTCCTTAGAACAAGGATTCTATGCAGATACAAGCCGAAGGGTGCGTTAGGTTCAAGCTCTTCATCCGCTCGAAGAGAGATTTCCCTATAATTACCGGTGAGAGCGATTGAAAAGCTCCGAGCGAATCGGATCAGGTATAAATGTTATAGAGAGATTGAGAAACCCTATTCGATCGATGAATAAGTGCAAATAAAGGTTAACGTATCGTAAGATAAAACCTAGGGATGGCACTATCAGGATAAACCCTTTCCTGAGCGTAGCGAAGGGAAGGAATCGACCGGTTCCGAGCAAATAAAGATTCTCGTATAATGGAGCTGCTGCTTTTACAGATTATCGTATAATAATAAAAAGGTAGCTTCGCCCAGCTTTGCGCTCAGCTTCGTCTTAGGAGATGACTTCAGAGACAGATGCCGGCCGCCGGCGAGCTGCGAGGCGAGGGAGCAACTTGATAGTGATCCATCTCTTATTCTTCATCCAAGAGTTCACACTACCGCACTCACTCCTATTACTTATAATAGGATCCATAAAATGACGCTTTCAGCCCGAAACCGAGACTCTTTACCCAGCACCGAAAGAGAAAGAGAAACTTGATCTAAATAAAAACGAAGAGATGGCACTACCACTATTATTCTAATTCATCTTATTAGTTTTTCTTTTTTCAAGATGAATTAGGATCTAATCACTATTCATCTTATTAGTTTTGATTTAGTCTTGCGGCCAATTCATAACTGAGCGAGAGAATAAGCAAGGGAACCGGAGATTCGGCAGAAAAGGCTCGCCAGCCGCCCGTATTCTATCAATAGGGGGGGGGGGGCGGAGTCGAGTTTTGTAGAGTTTTACGTTCTCTGGCTGGCGCGAAGCGCAGAAAAGGGGTCTCCCCTTCCCAGCCCTCCCTCCTTTGTTCGTAAAGCCGCCTACTCGTGCTCGTAGCCCGACCGAATAGAGCTTCTTTCTGGTCTGAATCTTTCCTTTTTATTCAGGGCCTTATCAACGGAAAAACGTCGAGAAGTCGTCCGAAATGAAGAACGTACTAAAAAGAAAGTACCGGTTAGTACGTTCTTCATTCTAAAAATAAGAAGTGCGTGCCGAGTGATACGTGAATTGTTTAGTAGTGCTTCGCCACTACGCGGAGCGAGAAAGTGGAGCTGGCGGAAATAGCTTAATGGTAGAGTATAGCCTTGCCAAGGCTGAGGTTGAGGGTTCAAGTCCCTTTTCCCGCTCCTGAATCAGCTCCGTCGTTCGCAACAGCTGCGTTGTCATCATTACTAGCAATCTTAAGACAAAGCTTATTCAACTCTGGAGTCAGTATTGATCCGGTTCTTTAGAGCATTGCCCGAAAGAGAGCGATCAGGGAGAGGGAGATTGGCCGGAGGGCCCGCCCCTTCCCTTCGCTACGCTCAGGAAAGGGATAACCTTCCCTTCGCTACGCTCAGGAAAGGGATAACCTTCCCTTCGCTACGCTCAGGAAAGGGATTCCCCTGCCGAAAGGTAAGAGTGTAGGGACAGGTCCGGGTTTTGACCGGAGGTCTGTTACTACTCCTTCGGTGATCAGCGAGAGAGTGCAATGGGTTAAGAGCCAATCGCCGGGGAATCTTCGTGTTTTCTCCCCAGTATTGTGCTATTTAGAGGAGTCATGTTCGTACGAGCGTGACCTGGGGGTGCAATGGGTTCAGAAGGCATTACTCGTTCCTATCCGCCCCCCTAAATCGAGAATGACCGACCGTGCTGGTATACCGGTCAGAAGTTGAGACTCACCCACTATATAGAAATGCTCGATGACACGCGGCTAGCTTTTTTGTTGTATCCGCGATCCATCCATGGAGTCCAGGTCTGACAACTGACAAATTGAGGCCGGGCCGCTTCATCGGAGGAATGGGGTTCGAGAATCCTAATTTTCCACTCTTTCTGCCCCTATTCATTACTAGGGCGAGCTCGAAGAGGCTCCTACTGATAGCTCGCCGCATTTCTTTCTTTAGGGGGGGGGGCGTTGGGTAGCCTTCTGTTTGGCAAGCGTCAGGAGTTTTTAAAGTCATGGCAAAACTCCTCAACTTGGACATCTTGATTGGTAGTGCCTATCTATTCCTTCTAAGAAGAAAAGGATCAAGCAATCTGCTAATAGTGTCATCTGCTGCGTGAGATACAGGGGTTGTCGTTTTCTCAAAGGTGGTGGGTGGCCCGTAGCTAGCTCATCATGCATCCCGAAGAGAAGCTGCAATAAGAAGAGGATGGGCGCATACTACTAATATGTTTCCATACCATACAATACAATGTTGCTCCGATCTGACCTAGCTGGCGAGCAGGTGCGTTGCCGTATCGGATCCTATTTAATAGTAGCTGCAGGTGATCCGAGATCGACCTGATCCGTGGAGATAGACCGGACCCCGGTATCGACCGCATCGGGTGTGCTGCATGGGCCAGCCATGGTGATGATGGGAACTGCAGCTTCCTATTCATTATCGGAGAAGAAGGGGGTCATTTGTACAGTATGAGTAGAACACCTTTATTTACTGGCAGTGCTCGAGTCAAATAGTGTCATCCGTGCAGGGGTCCCCACCCAGGGAGCTAGCGGAGGGGTGCGGCCGCGGGCAAACGGAGGAGATCCCTTCTCCCGACCCTAAGCCCTTGGATCGGAGCCGTCCGCCGAAATATCCTACCTCTTACTCCAATCTCAGTCTTCCATCGATTCGGAACTGATATTTAACATCTATTGTCTTGCTCCAGCCAAGAACTCGCTCGCTATTCTTTCGGCTGCCATGATACGAATCAAAAGTCCAATCAAGTCGCCCGGATCTGGCGCCACTCAACCTCGACCGAAGCAGCTTATTGATTTCCTTATTGTACTTGTTGACACTATTATGGGCCGTTCCGGTCCGAGGGGAGTCGTTGGGTGCTGAAGTTCGGAGTTGGCAGAGATTTGACTGAAATGATCGGTTACAGAACCACACATAGTGGCCATCCGACGGTTTAGACCTATGATTTGATGGTCTAGTTCCCCCCGATTCGATGGTTCAAGCAGGCACGCATTTATAGACGGCAGCAGTGTACGCGTGCTTCCGCCAGCCAGCCGCCGAATGAGGAGGCTAAAGCCCGGTGTCAAAGTGATTAAGAATTCCTTCTAACGATCTTTCTCCGGATGCTCCGCCAGTCCCTGGTGAGGCCTATGAGAGCTAGGCGTTTTCATCAATCAGTCGGGTTAGATCCTTAATTCTAATAAATAAGCGGCAGTCGGTGTTTCTGGCAATCCTTGCCGGCCGATTGTTCCATTATGCGGGGCGAGCTGGAATACGAAAGAAAGAGTATTGGGCGGGCCCCCCCCCCAACTCGAATCACCTTAATAAACCCCCCCCGGCATTCATTCTCATTAGTAGTGCCCCCTCTTCCTCATGCATGATAGTGCCTTATCAGTAGTATGCGCCCCCGAATTCGAAATTCCGGGTCTTTTCAATAATTGATTAAGAAGCCCCTTAACTCTTTTTAATCACATATTCTAATTATAGTTCTTTTTTCTTAAATAGCCTTCAATCTTTTTTTTAGTGGCCCATCTATTCCCAAGAATGAAGAGGGCTTATTACTATGACCGGGGAAATCGCGCTCTTTTTCAAATAGAAGTGCATCTTCCGCCCCGCCCCCACCGCAATAAGCTCTCTATCCAGGGGACTAACCAAGGCCCCTTCTATTGATATGAATATGAAGATCGAAGCCCCTTCTATTGATATGATATTAATGCCCTTTCCTTCTCTTCGCTACACTCAGAGAAGGGGGGCCTGAGCGCAGCAAAGGGGGTTCGGGGACCTGGGTAGGGGGGTCCCGCCCGCCTGACCCCGGTCCCCACTTGGAGTGAATAAACCAACGACGATCCTGAAGGAGAAAGAGGAGTAGGAGGAGTAAGTATTCTTTGGAGATCGAGTAAAAAATCGGACAATTACGCCATTCGGAAGAAGTATTCTACGGAGTAAAACCCAGGACATCGAGAAGATGTCTCCAGAGATTCTTATCTTATTCCATTCCAGTGGCTTGACCAGTAACCAATGGCGAAAACTGAAAACTTTATGGTTTCCCGGTAGAACTCTATTTCGACCAAGTTGCAGAACCGACGACGGCGAACTAATGGATAGAAAGAAGAAGCAAGGTTGGTTTTTTGCACAGCTTGCTCATAGTGCAGGTCCCACTTGTCTATTGTATTTGACCGAAGAAGCACCGGGCAATATTAAGAGATGGCACTACGTTTCTATATATATGGAGTTTCTACCTTCTTGGGACTCCATGAACCAAAATCTTCTTTTATTATATGGGCAATACCAATCTACTTTAGTAGATCATATGGATGTAGAAAAAGCTTCTGATTTGGAAAACGAATCGGGATTGGAAACATTTATTTTCCATTTCCATTTACCCAGTTCATATCTTTGTTTCGTGTGTTCCCCGATCTGATGAGGGGGTTTCTCAGGTTATCCCTTTCCTGAGCGTAGCGAAGGAAAGGAGCGGCAAATTCGATCTCTTCAATCTCGGGATACCACCTCAATAACTGGTACCGACCAGAGAGTCGAATGGGTCGGGAACGGAATAAACAGTCTAAGGCCGGGTTGGACAACATAATGGAAGATCGGGAACGATACGCATCTTTTTTTAGAACTGAGAATTTGCCCCTTTCAATTATGTCTCGTCCATTTCCTACATTTCGAATTTATAACATAGATTTGTTCCGAGAGCCAGTCTTTGCCTGGGGTTAGTTAGGTGGCGGAGAAAACGTCGTCACAGGTTGTGTAACCTGTCTGATGGGTCCAGAGGTAAACCCTTTCCTGAGCGTAGCGAAGGGAAGGTTATCCCTTTCCTGAGCGTAGCGAAGGGAAGGTTATCCCTTTCCTGAGCGTAGCGAAGGGAAGGTTATCCCTTTCCTGAGCGTAGCGAAGGGAAGGTTATCCCTTTCCTGAGCGTAGCGAAGGGAAGGTTATCCCTTTCCTGAGCGTAGCGAAGGGAAGGTTATCCCTTTCCTGAGCGTAGCGAAGGGAAGGTTATCCCTTTCCTGAGCGTAGCGAAGGGAAGGGGGAGTTGCCTATTTGTTCAAGAGGCGCTCATCCCTATTCTGGTAGATTGGTGGGGTAGCGGCGGCGACAATTATATGAATGAGAGGGGGCACTACTAGATCTGGCCAAAGAGAGTGCACTTCAAAACATATTGAAGGCTGCAGTCTATAAAGAACTCTATTTCTAATATGTGATTAAAAAAGAGTTAAGTGCGAAAGAGTGCACTATTGGGTTTAAATATTCGTACCCTACGGACCGGAAGACTCTTCCACACTGTTTGCTCGGGAGGGGGGGCGGAAGCCTGATCCGGGGATGTGGTAGTAGGGGGGTTATACCATTTCCTAACCCAAACACATGATTCTGGTTGCCCACATCCTTTGGATACAAATGAGATTCGAAAATTACGAACAGGATTCGGTCGGGCCAATACTCTTATGTATGCCGCATCAGACTCCCCTGCTGGCCCCCCCACTAGGAACCTTCCTAATTCGAGCCCTTCCTAATCGGATTAAGGTGAACCAAAATCGTAGTTCGAACCTCCATCACTTGATGTTGGATATGTTCCACCGGAGACCCTTGCCAGCATAATGCTTTATATCTCAGGCTTTCATATACATGTTTCCCTTCCGGACGCAAATCCGGCTGAAGCTCCTGAGGTATTGCTGGGCACGAGCCTCAATATAGTGGAGACTCTGTCGAGCCAGTTCTTTATCGACCAAATGTCGACGGCCACCATCCATCAGCACGAGCACCCAGGTTATCCCTTTACTTCGCGTAGCGAAGGGAAGGGCGGCGATCTCCTGAAAGCTCATTTTGGTAGTGTCCATGTAATAAATGGGGGGCGGGCTCGCCCTACCTCCACATCTTTCGCTCCTCCATCCTATACCCTGCCATCATTAGGTCTCGCACTATCGTAAATCAATAGTGAATAAATAAATCGAAATGCATTTCTGAATAGCTCTTTCTGGCGGCAACGGTTTACACGAGTATCGCAACGTTATTTTACGGGACGGGCTTCCGGGAAACAGCTCAGGGAACTGAGAACCCATCCTCTTTCTTTATTTGAGGGGGGGCATCTGCCAACGAGCCTACCCAGAACGAGCCGAGATCGGGGAAAGACGCGAACTACAATCTGGACAGGTCAGGTTCATTCAATGATCCACCTGCACTCTACTACTGATTCCGGACCATCCTATTTGTTGATCGATGGATCAACGCACGGAATACTGCCAGTTGACCGATCACCACCCGACAGATCCGATACTGAATCGCCAGATCCCCCTACCGGCAGGAACAAAAGAGGTTGAGACAAGAGAAACCACAATCGAAATCTATATCCCATTTGCTATTCCGTTGATCGTCAGATCAGCACTGGGGATTGGGACAAACTTAAAAAACCCAGCACGCTTCTCTTTTCTTCTATAGTAGCCCTAAGACATTCCCTCAACCAAGATCGAAGATCGAGGATCGAGCACTCAGGATCAAGATACAGTTCGGCCAGGATCAACTTCCGACATGGAGCTTTTCCATGATCTGACACCACGCTGTTGGGGACTGGCCTTTACTCTGCAACGAACTCGATTGATAAGGGGGTGGAACTTTAGGCTTGAATCTCCACTTGCTTACTTCTGATGATCACGATGGCAGGATCGCCGGCGGTGCCTGCACGTATGCTTCTGTAAACCTCCGCAAGATCGTATGGACCTGAAGTTTCCCTTTCTCTCTGGTCGCTCTGTTGTCCAACACGCGTCGCTGTTCCTTCGCATGTCCCACTCGATCATGATGCCCCTATTAATGACTTATCCGGTCACAGCGTGGGTCATTCATTGTCGTCGCGATGTCCAACAAGCTTTGCGCTCAAATACCTGGCCAACCAAACACGTTTATCGGATGCGGATCAACCACCCACCGGGCAATAGTAGGGGCATCCTTCACTCCTCCCTGGTTCAGCCCCAGATCAGCGCAGCGGACGAAAACATCGAAATAGTAGTTCGTCCTCGAACTATTGAATTTTGGTGGAGCAGGATCTATTAATTACTTGTTCAAGGGTCCCATTTGATCAGACGAGACCCCGGGGGTTGGAAGAGATGAGAAAGGATCCAGGATCTTTATAATCAATGAACTAATCAATGCCTTCCCTTCGCTACGCTCAGGAAAGGGATAACCTCGCGAGTGATTCTTTTGATCGGTTCGATCACTCTCTGATTGAAGTTCATCCTAGATGGATAATATTTAGACCTCCTTTTCCTTCCTCCAATTGACCGGGAAGAAACGACTATGGTTGCCTCTGTCTAGAGCTTGCTCCTTGACCTCTATCGAGGTCGAACTATAAGAATGATAATAAATTAAATAGATCTGGCAAAGGCTTCAATTTATGCTATTCACATCTTATGCCACAGTAGTGGCACTCTTTTAGTCGACTATCACTTCAATAGTGCCATCCGAGACACTAGACCCGTTTTTGTCTTTTACTGCCGGATCCTATATGCCATAGATAGGTTCACCTTTTATTTGTTCAGCGGATAATAGTGGCCGGCCCTAGGCCGGTCACTATCCCGGAGAGCACTTAATAGCAATATTACTGCATTTCAGTTCAGTAAATGGGCCAACACCTACCTATAAGAACCCGCGGCTTAGTTAGGTCTTCGACCCATAGAGAAAGAAGGTTTCCCGTGAGGGTTATCCCTTTCCTGAGTGTAACGAAGGGAAGGGCAGAGCCCCATAAAGAAAGGGATAAGGGCATAATCTCCCATGATAGAACTTGATAGCCCGGAGTTAGCTAGCAACTTGAGTTAGGCGGCTCAGTGATACAGGAAAGGTTTTCGAACGAAGTGGGTGCAAAAAACGTTGCTTGTCAGGGAGAGAGAGCCAACAAATACATTCATTAAGTAAGGGGCGGGACTGAATGGGCTCTGTTCGTAGAACGAAAAAGGGACTACGGAGAGCTACCGGACCCTATTATTCCTATTGAAATACAGAAGGGTGGAGCAGAAACTTCGTGGTGAAAAGGTTGAAAGGCGCGCGCGGCAAGCCCACCAGGTTGGAACTGCTGATCTCGGCCCATCATAGTCAGGGCCGGCGCACTATAATATTATAGGATCCAACAGTAATGTAGAGTTTTTCGGTTCCCGGAACCGACTTTCACGTAATAGGAGGTGAGCTCTTTATCGTGTGGTTACCCTATTTCCGAGTCGATCCAATAATGAATGGCTTTCCCAGCGATTCGACAGAGCATGTTTTTGCTGTTCGCACGCACCGAGCGCGGAGTAATTCGTGCCCCTTCCCGCTTTCCAGGAACCTCATCTTATCGTCGATTTATAGAATTCTTCAACAAAAGGTGCTGCACTAAGTGATTAAGAAGCAGCTTGTTGGTTATTCTTCTCTGTTGAAGCTCCTTCATTTATAGGGCAGTGGCGTCTCAGTATTGAACCGAAGCTGATAGTTTGACCAGAGAACGAAGAATTCACTGTCGACAAGGTGATAAAGGAACAGTTCCTCATGCTGTTGCAATGGTGCAAGCCGGCCGCTCGATGCTGTTGCCGTAGTGATACCGCCATTGGATGAAAATGTATGGTAAGGCTGGAGGCTGTGCAAGGTGGTGGGTGGGCGGGATGAAGGGAGCGATTGCGAAAGGCCCCACGAGTTGCCTCACTACCACCTCACCAAAGATGCGCGCCTGCCATTGCGCCTACCATTATGCTTTGTACGCCTTTGTTGCCTAACAAGATTACACTGAAGCCCGGGGGCAACAGCCGGCCTTCGGTGATCACCTTGCAATAAAGACTTATATATGAATCATTGCTTATTTATGGAAAAATCTTCTGAATCGATAATGAATCGGTTGGAAAGCATCCTTCCGCCTATTCCTCTCCCTTGGTCCCCACTTGCCCGGCCGGAATGGTGAAGGTAGAACATTCTAAAGATTAATAGATCAATAAGATTCTCTTTGATTAATATTCATCATAGAATCTAAGGTGCTATGATCATGTCAGAGGGGTCTCTCCTTGTCATTGGCTGGTTCGATCTCTGATCCGACCTCGAGTTGGTTCGTTAGGTCATAGTGTCATCTTCCGTATGGAAGACCAAGACTGGAAAGGTCGGGGGGAGGGGCGGGCGGCGAAGCAGTATGGACATCTTCGATGTCTCGGCAACCTATTATCCCATGGCCTATATCTATCTCTATTTCGAATAAGGGGTTTCTTTCATAGATAAAAGCCCGGACAGGAGAGATTCAAGGTCAACGGGGATATCTGAATGGGAACATAAAGGCCTCGTCCAAGCGCCAGGTCTTGCTCCGCTCCTATTCCATTCTATCATTGCTCGCCCCATGAGAGCATCTGATCTATGGTCGTTGTTTGATCAGTGAGATCTATGTCGAATAACGTCAACTTATCGATCGAAAGAGAAGGGGGTTAGGGATTCTCGATGGATCAGGAACAAGAGGTCACTTATTCCGGGTTTAAGGACTTGCCTTTGCTTCACATGTTGGTTCATTCCCATCCCGAGCGATCTGAGCAAACACTACTTCTCTATCTCCATACGGAAACCTGCATTCTCGCATTGGTCGATATTCGTAAGGTCGGGAGAGCTAGAAGGTTGGAAGGACGGAGCCGAGTGCCATTAGTTAGGCCCGCAGGTCGCCGTTGTCGCAATGTATTCTAGCCATGTTCGTTCCTCAATCCGAAGGACAGTTTGTCTCGAGGTGTGGTGAGGCCCTATTGATTAATAGATGTGTGCCTATATATATATATATATAAGGATCTGCACATATAGATCCTGTGTGGATATCTATGCGCGTGCAGATGTGTATCTATGCGTGTGCCTATATATTACATATGTATAGATCTACCCCATATGTCATATATCACATGCCATTATGGATCACAATGACTTTGAATTCTTCATTTCTCATTAGGAAGAGGCATCTCCGAATTTTACCCTATTCAAGAGATCTATTTAATTAACGATCCATAAGAGGTCACTATGTTCGTGATATTGTCGATCTATTCCCATGAGATGCCGAACGAAATAGGATCTAATTATAAGTAATATTATTAAATAATTCCATTGATTTCTCCCTCCGAAGAAGGATCCGAACTATGGAATTTCCAAGATTGATTAGGAATAGAGATTCTCATTCTCCAAAGCGTCCTGTAATCTTTATAGTACCAATCTTGTGCTTCAATGTAATTGCCTGGAGCAAGCGCTATAGCTTACTCAGCAGCTCGATCGGACCAAGCCTCCGCAGTTTTAGGATCTCCCTGTCGAATGGCCTGTTCTCCCCGGTCGGGATAGGTCAACTTGGAAAAGTTTCCTTCCCTTAGAACCGTACTTGAGAGTTTCCTACCTCATACGGCTCAATCAACTCTTATTTGTACTTGGTCCTCCACTCAAATTTACAAAATATCACTTAAGAGGATTCATTGTAAATAGGTTCCATTTGATTAGGTTAACTGAAGGGCCAGAAAGGGTCAATGACATGAGTTTCGAACTTCACCTTTGATCAATGATCGGATTTTCTCTTTTCTCCCACCCTCAAAAAGATGAAGTAGAGAAACAAAGATCTCTACTTCAGATCATCCAAATAGAGGTCTTTTTGAAAGGTAACTATCTCAATCTTGTATAGATATTTTGAGGAGTACTTTCCATCTGGAATTGATGGGAAAGTACCTTCTTCTATCTTTAGGATCTGATCCTACACCGCTGCTCGATAGCTTAGTAGATCGACTCTATTACATAAGTTGATCCCTGACTTTTGTGAGTGAGCAGATCTCATTGTATCAGCCCGAACTTTCAAGAATTGATCTTTACGGTGCTTCCCCCATCAATCGAATTCTTTCATCCATGGAGTATATAGGCTCTACTTAGATCTTCCTATTTGGGCTCCTATGAAGGATGGTCTTTTTGCTACAGCTGATAATAAACCGTTCTTTCGGACGGTGCATATGTAGAAAGCCTTTTCCTTTGTCCTTCCCCATAGTATAGCAGCTCCTAACTGATCTATTCCATAGCATAGATAGCCGCACGTAATGACAGATCACGGCCATATTATTATAAGCTTGTGGTAAGGATGGGTTTCGTTCTAATGCCTGGAAATGATATTCCAAAGCCTCGGTATGCTCTCCATTACTCATGTGGATAAGACCTATATTCTACAGTCTATAACTTCGATCATAAGGGTCAATTTCCGGTCGCATAGCTGAATAAGAATTCTGTAAAGCTTTCGCATATTCTCCTTCGGATTGAGCTGACATCCGTTACGGTCGTTCATTCAATTGAAATGATCTCCGTCCCAAAACCGTACGTGAGATCCGGCTCCTTCCCTTCGCTACGCTCAGGAAAGGTTTAACCTCATACGGCTCTTTATAGTACATAATAAGGGGAATAACCCGTAGAATTGGAAAAAGATTCTTACCCAACATTATGAACTGACAGGGGCTAGTGTCTTTCCAATGAATCTCTAGCCATCCCTATTGCAGAGATTCTTTCCTGAGCACCGAGGATCTTAGTGCTAGAAATGGAAACTCTAACGATTCATTTGTCCTTAACGCCCTGTATCTTATAGGGATTAGCCACTAGGATACCCGAGGTACAAACGAGATGGATGTTTGTTGTCCCAACCATGCCATTTAGCCCCCATAAAAGGGTAAACTATAACGAAGCTTTTGTGTTGTCGATTTTCACATGTAGTGCTTTTATCCTATGCATGCCTATCAGATAGGCTCGACCATACAAAGCCTATTCCATAGGTGTAACCCTTCGCTCGATACTGTAATCTCCGGGAGATCAGGGCATCTAAGGCTGCATCAACCGGGGATACACGACAGAAGTAATTGTTCCATCTCCAAAACAGAAGGAAGTTGCGTAAGTCTTCTTCGACTCAATATTCTTTCCGAATCCTGTTCGCGGTAGTGAGGCAACTCGTGGGGCCTTCCCCTTTCGGGGAAGAACGGAAAAATAAGATCAAATCACACCATCTCTGTAATAGGTAAATGCCTCTTTCTCCCCTGGAGCTGTCGGGATTCTTCGCAATAAGATATCCGCTACAATTGTGGAGGTCTTATCAGTCAAATTGTCATTTCTCTGAGATCTAGGCATAGTCAGTTATATCTTTTATAATTATTCTCATTCCCTTTTTCCGGCCGGAAATGATCCCATGAACAGGATGACACTATCTCCGGTGCACAATGCCATAGAAAGAGATTTCCTTCCGATCGGAGATATGTGAACATTCCAATTGATTCTTCTAGATAATAATAGATAGATGGGGAATGTTCGGAACAATTTGATGTTCATTAGTAATATCGACCAATGAGCAATAGAAAAAGATTCCTATTCAAGGAACTGTTTCTACATATTCTGTGAACTCGATAAGATAGTGTCATCTGATCGTGATCCGAACGAAAGAAGAAAGGAGTGAAACGATCATTGCATAATGAGAATCAAATGACCATCAATTCTTTGTGCATATATCTAGGATATGATCATCATGAGACAATTTGTACAATGAATTGTTGTCGAATAATTCTTCATAATTATTCCATAATTGATACCAGACAATCATTATGGGATTTATCTATTATCAATATATGTAATGGATTAGTTAATCTATTCCAATTTCTCAATTGGATCGGGAATATCAATCCAAATAGGATGAGATCGTCGGATCGACAAGGATGAAGATCTCCTAAAATCTGAGGAGGTGTGGGACTATCAAAATGTCCTTTCTGGGGATTGAATAAGGATTTTACCTTCGCAAAAGGATTTCGAACTGATCGTACCTGAATAAGAAGAATTCCTAAGGGACTTGCTATCCACCAATTCCGTGGATTAGAATCGGAAGATCTCGTAGGAAAGATGGCCGAGCGGTTCAAGGCGTAGCATTGGAACTGCTATGTAGGCTTTTGTTTACCGAGGTTAATCCCTTTCCTGAGCGTAGCGAAGGGAAGGGTTCGAATCCCTCTCTTTCCGTACCTTCACTTTATTCATTGGAAGGATCGCTCTCCCAATAGATCGAATCCCAATGGGATGATCTCATCATTCCGAGATCAACCCCCTCCTATTTCGTGATATAGAAAATAGAATAAACGTTGGTTCGTGATATGGGAAAGGAAAAGAACATTGGGAAGAAGCAAAAGATTTGAATGAGAGTCTCCACTACATTGATGATCATCTTGTAATATAACGTACGGGGGGATGAAAATATATAGGTCGAATCCCAGGAATCGAACAATTCTATATATTCGTCTCCTTCCCTTCGCTACGCGGAGTAAAACTATGGGATAACCTTCGGGGGAAATAAAAAGGAGATGAACAGAATTGTCTAGATGTACAGGAACCTCTCTTTTTCATTCTCAATTCGAGCTTGACAGGAAGAATCTTCTACGACCAGCAATTCATTTCTCTTTAAACTGATCCATTTACTATCTATTATTTGATCGACTAATCCTTTATATCGTGACGAATGAAGAGTCAAATGATTCGGCATTTGATCCTTCTGGGATAAATCGATCTTTTTCCCGATCATAGCTTTCGATCTCTGTTGATCTATTATAGTAATAACATCTCGGGGTTTGCAATGAGAACTTGGTATATCTACGATCCGGGAGAAATCGACTTATTCCACCCCCGGTTCTTTCGGAAGTGAAAAGTCCGGCTAATCCTTCCTCTCCCGTATCAGTCATTTATATACTTTCATTTACCCAAGAGAGATTGATTCTTCCTAGAAATCGATCTTACAATAACGCAGTTTTGCACATTGGTTTGGCAGATCCCACACTATGTGATTCGAGTTGTAACGGGTCATCAACATGGTTCGGAGGGTCGTTCTTTTTACTGATGCGTCGACAAGTTCGACTTCATCCGCTTGTTCTATATTCAGATTCATCTATATCCATATTAAGTTTATCTAGATATTCCATTGAACCCCCAGGAACCTATCCATCTCTTATAACAAAGAAAAGGCTTATGTATTCAATTTGTAGAATTATGCCTTTTCGGGTCCATCTCACACGATTGCCCTTAGGGACAATCGAGTTCTTTGTCAGATACTTATGTAGGTAATGGGACAAGTGTAGAAATCTTCGGGTTTCCGGATCCATCAACGGAAGGAGATAGTGAACATTTCACAGTATTGGGAGAAGATGAGAAGGGGGAAATCTCAGTTGTCAGAGATTTGGAATGAATCTTCAAAGAATTGTAACGCGCGTCGATGCTTTGGTTCGTTATACAAATGATTCCAGGAGTAGGGTGAAATTGGATCGTCCATTCGTAGTACTGAAGAAAGAGAAAAAGGATCAAGTGACTATGGAAATGGATGGGTCAAGTTCGCGGAGGATGAAGCTGATGTGAGAAATGAACCTGTGGGAATTCTAAGTTTTAATTTGTTAATTTGAGATTCTATCTTTTTTTTTAAAGATAGAATCTCTTTTTTAGAAACTTTAGAAAAAAGATAGAATCTTTTTCTAAATAAGATCTTTTCTTATAAATAATAATTAAGATAAAGTCAGGGCTTAGATTCCCCAACCGGGGTATGATATACCCAATTTAGCATGCCTCAAGGTCATTTAAGCTCATCTTAAGAAGGAAGTTTGCTTGTATATCGACAAAAATTCCAACTCTATCCAAACCTAATCATCCTTGGGTCCCTCCGGTAGTTTGGTTTATGATCCAAGGGACCACAAGAATATCAGAATAGGTGGATCCCTTTCATTATCGTTAGATTTGATCAGTCCCTTTCGGGTTGTTCCCTAGCGGGCTCTGAATCAACACGTTAGCTATGGCCCTGATTCCGGTTGACAATGTATTAACCTGAGCTTCCCTTAACCATGGCTTCAAATCCTTCCCTTCGCTACGCTCAGGAAAGGGTTTACCTAAATATTGTTTCTCTCTTCTTTGTTCTATTCTGGCGGAGCCCTATGGCTTAATACTTAATATCTACCAATCGCTTAGATGAGTCATAAGTAGCCTTATCCCCATCATTCAGCGTTCAATATTGGTTCTTGTTTCTGCCTTCAGTTAGGTTCTTTTTATTCCTTTTTACTGAGCAAAGCAACAATCCTATGACAATGAGGTTATCCCATAGTTTTACTCCGCGTAGCGAAGGGAAGGGTGGTTCTGGGCTTCTCTTCAATCCAATTGTGCTATGGTCAGTAGCCAATTTAGATATTAACCCTCGACTGTTTTTATAACTAACTGCTTCACTCCTCTCTTACCCCTTCTGAATCACGGCTAGCAATGTCATCAGATCTAACAGTGTATTAGATGGCCTCTTATTATCCTTTCTCCATTATCGACCACTAAGCATTTCTAACTCGGTTGCCTAGAGAATAAGAAACCGGTCTATCCCTGTCGGGTAAATTACTGATCCGTCCGGTTATTGTTTGATCTATAGTGAGCCAATCCCTGCTTCTCTCCTGTTCTATCTACTCTAGCCCTACTGGGATTGGCGAGCTATAGATCTAACTATAGCTCGGCAATCCTAGTAAGGTTATTGCACTTATCACACTAGCACCTAGACCCCACATCTCCTGCATCCGGGGGGTACTCCCTCCTTCCTTCTTTTGAGCC